AGAGTTGCAGGAGCATCTGCGTTCTCTGCGACTACAATTGTGTAGTCCATACCACCTTTTGCTTCCAAAGTAGAAACAATCTGGGAAACAGAAGATGCCTTCTGACCAATCGCTACATAAACACAAATTACGTCTTTCCCCTTCTGGTTCAAGATTGTGTCAGTAGCAACCGCAGTTTTTCCAGTTTGACGATCTCCAATGATCAACTCACGCTGACCTCGCCCAATTGGAATCATCGCATCTACAGCGATCAAACCAGTCTGTAGGGGCTCGTATACAGAGCGTCGAGAAATAATACCAGGAGCCATAGCTTCTAGCAAACGGCTATCATCTGCTGCGATTTCTCCCTTACCATCGATCGGACGTGCCAATGCGTTGACAATACGACCTAGGAAAGCCTCTCCAACTGGAACCTGAGCGATCTTACCAGTAGCCTTAACAGAACTTCCTTCCTGGATGTTACGTCCCAAGCCCATGAGAACGGCTCCGACATTGTCAGACTCAAGGTTAAGTGCAATTCCAACAGTTCCGTCTGCAAATTCGAGGAGTTCTCCAGCCATGACCTTCTCAAGACCATAGATGCGAGCAATTCCGTCCCCTACTTGCAAAACAGTTCCAACATTAACAACCTTTACTTCCTGGTTGTACTGCTCAATCTGCTGGCGAATGATACTACTAATTTCGTCCGGTCGAATCTTTACCATGGAATGTTCCGATTGATCTTGTTCAAGAATGTAGGTCACGCCCCTACGGGCATGACAAGGCAAAAGTCACCACTCCCATAAAGGATGGATTATTTACCAACAGTTGCCAAACGCCCTAAAAGACCAATATTCAAATCAGTCACACGTTGGCTGAGACCAGGAGTCAGACGACCCTGAACCTTTTGCTTGGTTTTATCCAAGGCAAGACGCACAACAGCACGGCATACTTCCGCAACTGCCTTTTCTTCCTCAAGACCTAGAATTGTATCTTTCGTCTCTTCGATGCGCGCCTTTTCTTTGGCTGTCATCTCCAGCACTTGCTGTACAGTCAAGTCTGCACTAGTACGGCCTTGCTGACGAATTTCTTCAGCTTTCGCTTCAGCCGATACTAATTCAGCTTGTGCTTGCTGAAGTTTTTCGAGAGCTTCTTGATAACGCTCTTCTGCGTCTTGAAGACTCTTGAGAATTGTTTGCTTACGGGTCTCCAAGAGGGAACCGACAAGCTCGCCTCCGAAATAGATTAGAATTCCCAGAACCGCTGCTAGATTCAAAATGTTTGTATCTAGTAGATCTCCGTTGAACCCAAATCCTTCCCCAGGAGGGTTAGCTGCTAAGATCGTCCACACGTCTCTCCCTTCCTCCATAACTCTTTAGGATGGGGGGAGGATCTCCCCCCCCATGCTAGCCCCCGAGAGGGTTAGACTTTGATACCCTTAGGATACGAAAGGGTTTGCGAAGAGAAGTGCCAACGCAACAACAAGACCATAAATAGTCAAAGCTTCCATGAACGCGAGACTCAACAACAAAGTGCCTCGGATCTTACCTTCAGCTTCTGGCTGACGCGCGATACCTTCTACAGCTTGTCCAGCTGCAGTTCCTTGTCCAATACCAGGACCGATGGATGCAAGACCAACTGCTAGACCAGCAGCAACAACAGAAGCAGCAGAAATCAATGGACTCATGAGTATTTCCTCCAATTCTATGAATCTCTTTTAGAGTAACAGGTTTCAGGGGGTTCGGACAAGAGAGAATCTCTCAGGTTCTAGAATCCTTATCGATCTACTGACTCCCTCCCCCCTGAATGGATATTAATGGTGATCTTCCAGGGCTTCTCCAATATAAGCACCCGCCAAGGTTGCAAAGATCAATGCCTGGATTCCACTTGTAAAGAGCCCCAACAACATCATTGGCACAGGAACTACGAGAGGTACTAGAGAGATTAGAACGGCTACTACTAATTCATCAGCCAAAATATTTCCGAAGAGTCGGAAGCTCAAGGAAAGAGGCTTCGTAAAATCTTCAAGGATATTAATTGGAAGCAAAATAGGAGTAGGCTGAATATAACGTCCGAAATACGAAAGTCCCTTCTTGCTCAATCCTGCATAGAAGTAAGCTACGGAGGTCAAGAGAGATAATGCAACAGTCGTATTAATATCGTTCGTAGGGGCTGCCAATTCCCCATTCGGCAATTCAATCAAACGCCATGGCATGAGTGCCCCGGACCAGTTCGATACAAAGATGAAGAGAAAGAGAGTTCCCACGAAAGGAACCCAACGCTGATAATCTTCTTCACCAATTTGGGTTTTAGCCAAGTCTCGGATGAACTCCAAGATATACTCAACTAGATTCTGACCACCCTCTGGGACAGTTTCAAGCTTACGGGTTGCTCCAACAGCCAATGCAAGGATGAGACTAATAACAAACCAGGAAGTCATCAGTACCTGTGCGTGGACTTCGAAGTCACCGAGTTGCCAATAAAAGTGTTGTCCTACCTCAACGGAAGAGAGCTCATACAATGGATTCATTGCGTACATACCAATTCTATCCCTCTTGTTTATGATTTGACAGGGATGCCCCACCATGCCGAACAATGCGGCTCCCCAAGGTCCAGGGGATCACCTTGACCATATGGATGGGTCCCTGCCCCTATAGTACCCAACCTGAGGAGGTTGCTGCAACGCCCCTTTCCAATGAAGCGCCTCGCCGGAGGGAGGGATCACGAGGAAGCGGCGCAACAAGACTGATTCCCTTGAAGAAAGGATTAGCGAGTACCTTGTCGAAAGGATGAAAGCATCAAGTCTAGAAGGTACTGAACCGCTGCCACAGAATCATCATTGGCTGGCAGAATGAAATCAGCCAAGCTTGGATCGCAGTCTGTGTCCATGAAAGTAATAGTACGAAGTTTGAGTTTGTTACATTCCCGGACCGCATTCATTTCGGTAGGTTGGCCAATAATCAGGACAGTTTCAGGGACTTTATTTAAATCTCTGACACCTCCTAGGAATTTATGAAGGCGAGTATATTGTTTCTTAGCCGAGGCTGCTTCTTTTTTAGGAAGCGTTTCTAATAGGCCTAGCTGCATTTGAGTATCCAGTTCACGCAATTTTTTGACGCAGCCCTGGATCGTTGACCAATTGGTTAGCATTCCTCCTAACCATCGGTGATTTACATAATGAATATCTTGATGACTCCAACGAGTCGCTGTATCTTTGACAAGCTCAGAAACTTGGCTACGGGTCCCAACTAGGAGCAAATTTTCTTTACGGGCACCTGCATCGCGTAGATATTCAGAAATCTCTTGCATACCAACTGCAGTGTATAGAAGATCAATCAAGTGAACCCCATTACGTTCCCCATAAATATAAGGAGCCATTTTAGGATTCCATTTACGTGCCTGATGGCCAAAATGCACTCCCGTATCCAACATGCCCTCTAAAGTCAGTTTATTTCTTGCAGCGAAGTTTCTCTCTGCATGCCCTCGTGCTTCTCCGTGGGATTCTTCAAGCATTGCAGTGATTTCGGGGTTACCTGCTGGCTCGTTATTAAGGTGGGATGTTAGCTCGTTATTGTTCAGTTCGGATGACATAAGTTCTGTTCTTATACACTTCATCAAGTAAGTAATCATTCGTGTCAAACGATCCAGGGGATTCAAGAGAAGATATGAGATATCTCAATTATATCAAGATGATGGTTCAGAAGAGCTGGGTTTTAAAGGTGCCCCCAGTTCTTTCGCAAGATCTTCTTGAATGCTTTGTTCGATAATCTCTGCAATGAGCATTTCATCACGATCTGCTTGCTTCGATTCATTCGCACGAGGATCCAAACTCCACTGAATCCGATCATATTGAGTTGTCCCATAAAAACGTTGTTGAGCATGAAATCCTGTACCAGCCGGAATGAGACGCCCAAGAATTACATTTTCTTTAAGACCGCGGAGCCAATCCGTTTTTCCTTCGATCGCTGCCTGGGTTAATACACGGGTAGTCTCTTGAAAACTTGCTGCAGAGATAAAGCTTTCAGTCGTGAGAGCTGCCTTTGTGACCCCCATCACAATGGGACGATAGGCTGCTTTCACCGGGTTACGAAAATTCATCCGCTCAATTCTTTGCAACTCAATAGTTTCTCCAGGTAAAAGACATGTGTAGCCTCCATCCTCAATCAAAACTTTCGAAGTCATTTGGCGCACAATAATTTCTACATGTTTATCAGCAATTTGTACGCCCTGTGCTAAGTATACAGCCTGGACACTCTCGACAAGAATTTTTTGTAGAGCCTCAAGACTCTTACGAGCTGCCTGTTGAGAATCTCCTTCTAAGGCTCTCATATATTCCTGAAAAAGGGATTCAAGCTTTTCAGGAGGACTATCGTGGATAGTCGTAAATCCTTTCGTAATCCGAGCTTCTAGGATTTCTTCAATTTTGGGCAATCCTTGAACAATATCTCCAGTCTTGAGTTCTTCATAAATGAGTGTAAATAGAAGATGACCAGGATGAATAATATCTCCATGATTCGCTCGAACTAGCGACTGCGCGGAGACCCGATATGGTTGAGCAATCCGCAATGTCAATGTGTTATGGGTCACTAAGATGACCTGTCCTGACCAAGCACTGTAGTACCCAGGAGATAATTCTGTACCAGGAAAAACAAGATCCCCGACAGAATGGTTCCAAGGCCCACCGGGAAGGTTGCATTGGACAATTTCATCGGTCGTGATCAACACTCCCCTTTCCATCCCCTTCGCTCCCTTCACTTGTGCATGGAATTCTCCTCCACTTGGACTTCTTTCCTGGATGACTCCAATAGTGGCTTGAGGTTCGACTGCATCTCGCTCGTAAAACAAAGGTTTAGGAGCGGAAAGTCCTCGATCTCGAGCCCATGAAGGACACATTTGCATAGTCCCAACACGATTAATTTCTAGAGAGGCAGGAATGCCGGGTGCTTGAGGGGCTATACAACCAGATTCGAGATGCCCAATTGTTTCACTCGAGAGAGATGTTGTATCGACCAAAATAGAAAGGAGTTCAATTGAATCTAAGCCAACAATTGATTCCCCATGTTGGTAATGGAATTCTTGGAGAACATCTAAATGCACTCCACAACCCAGTGCTCCTTGAAAATTGTCTTTATCTAAGACCCCTGAAAGATCACTGTCATTTCTTAGATGATCTTTCCAAGCATCGCCTCCATAGATAGGATAGCTAAAGAGAGGCCGTAACATATAGATACCTAAAGAACGGAGACACCACTCTCCATAAATATACCCTTCTCCTTCTAAAGTATCGGCAAGAGACCAAACAGCAGGTCCAACAATACCTTCTGGAGCTTCTAGCCAGGTTGGTTCGGGCAGAATATAAGTCCAGCCCTGTGTCACTTTCACATAAGAGGAGGTAGCTTCCTGAATCCATCCTTCCTCCAGAGCATAAATTTCTAAGGAGTCACGTTCCAAAGGAGTAGGGGCTTCACAAACCTTTTCAGTCGAAGCTAAAAGACAATTAGGAGAGATAGAATTTGCTGATTGTACCTCTACCCGAGCACCAGATGGAATTGGATAATAAGATTCAGGTAACCATAGAAGTTCATCCCCTGGACTCGGAAGATGAGTCCCACCTGAATAAAAGACCCTTCCAACTCCTTGTGGAGTCGTATACATAGGACTCTCTAAACGAAGTAAGGGGTTAAGACCGTCCTGATAACATGTCACAGGTAGCCGCCACTCTAAAGACCTGGTCCCCGAAAGAGAAGAACGGTATGTGGCAGATTCAATCGGCACAGGTCCTTGCTGGCCTTGACCAGCAAGAACTGGCATCGGAACCTTTAATACAGTTTGTTGAACCTCTAATTCGTTTGAACTAGCCAGGACTAAACGTCCTGCGACGGGACTACAAGTTTGATGATGACTAATGATCGAATTTGGCTCCAGCCAATCACCTGGTTCTACAAATAATAAGGAAGTTAGGGCAGGATTATAGACTTGTCCTTTAAGAACCCATAGAGAACCACTCTGTTCGGCTGTCCGGGTCAAAGATTCTCGATCCCCCTCCATGCCTTCTTGCTCCTGTACCACCAGGTCTGCAAAGTAGACTTCGCCAGGTAAACGCGAGTGTACGTCTTTTGAAGATTTAGAAGACTCTTGATCCTGTACAAAACTTGAAAATTCTGCCAATAAGTCTTGTTCTTCCACCCAATGGCCTTGACGCTTATAGAGAATCGAAGCCTCCGGCAAGGGAATGCGGGTCTCTCCATATTCTGCATGAATCAGAATGATTTCTGTGGGTTCTCGGCTCGCAAGAGCTACATCTCCATGGCGTGTACGAATCACGAATGCATCAAATGGTGCAGGATATTGAATGAGTCCTGGGTGTGGCGCCCGAAGTTGGTCTTTGACATTTCCTGAGAAGACGCCACCCGTATGGAAGGTACGCATCGTTAATTGAGTACCTGGCTCTCCAATCGATTGAGCAGCAATGATACCAACGGCTTCCCCAAGGTGCACTAGAGTACCATGAGCAAGACTCCATCCATAACAAAATTGGCAAATCGACCGAAGAGCTTCGCAAGTTAATGGGGATCGGACAAAAACCCCTTCAGGCATCTGTTGAGCTAATTCATAGGCAAGGCTAGGAGAAATTTCTTGATTGCGTCGTCCTAAAATCTGACGGTCAGGGGTCAAAATCGTTTTCCCTAACAAACGGCCTAAAAGACGATCTGCTAGAGGAAGAATGACTTTCCCCTGTTCATAGATCGGTCCCATCATAATCCCATTTTGCGTCGCACAGTCCATTTGTCGAATAATGACATCTTGAGCAACATCTACGAGACGACGCGTGAGATAACCGGAGTTGGCAGTTCGGAGGGCAGTATCAACAAGTCCCTTACGGGCTCCATAGCAAGAAATAATATACTCCGTAACATTCAGACCTTCACGAAAATTACTCCGGATAGGAAAATCAATAATTTCCCCCTGAGAATCTGCCATCAGTCCTCGCATTCCAACAAGCTGACGGACCTGAGAAATATTACCTCGGGCTCCAGAGAAAGCCATGATATAGACAGGATTGAGAGGATCATTTGCAAGGAAATTTTCAATGACACGATCTTTGAGACGCTCACTTGTACCATGCCACGTATCAATGACAGATCGAAATCTTTCTACTTCTGTAATTCTTCCCTCTTCATACCGAGACTCACTCAGATTGATTTGTTCTTGAGCTTCTGCCAAAAGGTCTTTCTTACTCGCTGGAATGGCAAGATCCTCGATTCCTAGGGAAATACCAGCAATCGTAGCATAATGAAAGCCTGTATCTTTCAAATGCTCGAGCATATCTACAGTGGAGACGGTTCCCTGATTCGTTAAACACCAGGCAATTAATCGTTTGAGATCTCCTTTATCGGCGGGACGATTCCAAAAAAATGTCATAAGTGCACCTCTTGGGGAATAGGATGATTCGCAAACTTCTGAAACACTTGATTAAATAGGATGCGTCCGGGAGTGGTCCGAACGTACTGGCTAAGGGAATGGCCAACGTGATTACGATGCACTTGAAGGGTTGAATAGATATGGAGACTATTGCCTTGGCTTTGCAGACGAATCTCCAAAGGCTCATCCTCGACAATGCCAGATTGCACAGACCCGTTCCAACGAACCCAGATTGGGGCATGGAGGTCTATCTGTCCATTATGATAGGCACGGATTGCATCCTCAAGGTCTGTAAAATATTGTCCCGTGCCTTTTTGAGGATCTATGGGTTGGGTCGTCAAATAGTAACAACCTAAGACCATATCTTGGCTAGGAACTAAAATTGGTTGTCCTGTGGCAGGAGATAAGAGATTATTCGAAGCAAGCATAAGAAGCCTTGCTTCTGATTGTGCTTCTGAAGAAAGAGGAATATGTACAGCCATCTGGTCTCCATCAAAGTCAGCGTTAAAGGCTGGACAAACTAAGGGATGGAGATGAATCGCCCGCCCCTCTACAAGAATTGGGTCAAAGGCCTGAATCCCAAGGCGATGAAGGGTGGGAGCACGATTTAGCAAAACAGGATGCCCTCGCATAACGCGGGTCAAGGTTTCCCAGATGAGCCGATCTCCCTGCTGAATTAGTTTCTTAGCAGACCGAATATTTTGTGCCAACTTCTTCTTAATTAAACGATGAATGACAAAAGGTTGAAATAACTCAATGGCCATTTCCCGTGGTAAACCACATTGATGAAGTTGGAGATGAGGGCCCACAACAATCACAGAACGGCCTGAGTAATCGACACGCTTTCCGAGAAGATTTTGACGAAAACGGCCTTGTTTCCCCTTAATAATGTCAGAAAGGGATTTGAGAGGGCGATTATTAGGCCCCTTCACAGGCTTTCCATGGCGTCCATTGTCTAGAAGAGCATCGACAGCTTCCTGAAGCATCCGTTTCTCGCTCCGAATTAAAATGTCTGGAGCCATGATCCGCTGGAGTCGTTGAAGACGATTATTACGGGTAATCACACGACGATATAAATCATTTAAATCGGAGGTTGCAAAACGTCCCCCATCAAGTTGTACCATCGGACGAAGATCAGGGGGGAGAACCGGTAGAACTGTCAAAACCATCCATTCAGGAGAAGCACCGGTTCGGATAAAATGATTGACTAGTTTAAGGCGACGCATCAGAGTCGCCTTGCGCTTTGCAAATCGATCCCTCTCTTCCGGGTCCTCTCCAAAACGATAGGGATTTCGATCCTGAATTTCTTGGAAAGCCTGCTGAATTTCTTCTCCCAAGCTCACCAGATCTAGACTTTCCAGAAGCTGATAAATGGCTTCTCCAGCAATTGCATGTTCCACGGGTTGATTCCCTTGCGTTTGCCCCCACCATCCAAATGGGTGTTCCATGCGAGTTGTTAGATCCATCATATAGGCATCGATATCCATCGACTGAAAATCGTCCCAAGGTACCACTGGTAGAGTACAGGGGTTGGTCAAATCAGTTTTGAGATAGCCTGTACAATAGACGATACTTTCTACCCACTTGCGAGGCATGTTTAAGAGGACGGCCATATAGCTAGGGATCCCTTTCAGATACCAAACATGACTCACAGGAGAGGCTAATTGGATATAGCCAAGTCGTTGGCGTCGTACTCGAGAGCTAGTAATTTCTACACCACAGTTGGGACACATCACCTGTTTGTCTGTGGCTTGAGTAGGCCCCTTGTAACGCCCACAATGACACTCCCAGTCTTTGACAGGACCGAAAATGCGCTCACAGAACAGACCATCCATTTCAGGTTTTAAAGTTCGATAGTTAATTGTCTCAGCTTTCGTCACCTCTCCTACAAGTTGACCATCTGGGAGTGTATGTTCTCCCCAGGCACGAATTCTCTCTGGCGAAGCTAGACGAATTCGGAGATATTCAATATTCTTTGCTAAGGCCATGCATGCTCTACTCCATTAAAAAATATGATAGATGTCGATCTCATGGCCATCATCGTAGGCCTCTGGATCAATTTCATAGACCCCAATATCTAAACAAAGACACTGTAGCTCTCGGATTAAAACCTTAAAGGATTCAGGTGTGCCAGGGCTTGGAATTGCTTCCCCTTTAATAATGGCATTCATAGCCTCATTACGACCCTGCATATCATCAGATTTTACGGTCAAGAGTTCTTGCAACGTATAGGCTGCCCCGAACCCTTCTAAAGCCCACACCTCCATTTCACCAAGGCGTTGTCCACCATGTTTCGAGCGTCCTCCAAGAGGTTGTTGGGTGACCAATGAATAAGGGCCTGTAGAGCGTGCATGAATTTTCTCATCTACCAGATGTACTAGTTTCAACATATAAGCCTGACCAACTGTCACAGGTTGATCAAAAGGTTCCCCAGTCCTCCCGTCGAATAAGCGACTTTTTCCAGGATGGGCAGGATCAAAAAGCCATCGATATCCTGTTTTCTGACGAGCCTCATACAATTTGGAGTAGACAAAACCTCGGGAAGCTTGCTCCTCATACATTTCATCAAAGGCACGAACTTTAAACTGTTCCTGAAGATGCATCCCTGCTAATCCAAGTAAACATTCAAAGACTTGCCCTACATTCATACGGGAAGGAACACCTAAAGGATTCAAGACCATATCAACAGGTGTACCATCTTGGCAGTAGGGCATATCTTGACGCGGCAAAATACGTGAAACAATACCCTTGTTCCCATGGCGCCCAGCCATTTTATCTCCCACTTGGAGCCGGCGTTTATGGACTAGATAGACATGAATTACGCATTCATTGGTAGCAGTACCTTGAGGGTCTGGCGGAGCTCCCGGAACTCCTTTGAGGATTCTGACATCTAAGACGCGCCCATGAACCCCTGTTGGAACCCGCAAGGATGTATCCCGGACATCTCTTGCCTTATGGCCAAAAATTGCTTGGAGAAGCCGTCCTTCTGGAGGAACATCCATATCTTCCTTAGGACTGACTTTACCGACTAGAATATCCCCAGGTTCAACTTGCGCCCCTGGATAGACAATCCCTCGATCATCAAGGTGACGAAGTGGATAAGCACCAACACTTGGTACATCCCGAGTAATCTCTTCTGCACCTAATTTAGTCTGTCGGGTTTCAATTTCATGTCTCTCAATATGCAAAGAAGTATAGAGATCTTCATAGACCAGGCGTTCGCTGATCAGAATGGCATCCTCAAAGTTGTATCCTTCCCAAGGCATATAAGCAACACAAATATTTTTCCCAAGTGCAAGCTCTCCTCCAACACTTGCTGCCCCATCAGCTAAAAGATCTCCTCGTTCTACCCATTCTCCAGCTTGCACGACAGGCCGTTGATGCATACAGGTATCTTGATTCGATCGATAGTAGCTTTGCAGAAGATATTGAGTAGAAGAGGAAGATGATTCTGGATCCACCACAACAATCTTTCTAGCATCTACATAATCTACATAGCCATTACGATCTGCGCAGATGACTGTCCCGGAATCCAAGGCTACCTGACCCTCAAGCCCAGTCCCTACCCAGGGTCTTTCTGGCTGCAAAATCGGCACAGCTTGTCGTTGCATATTTGACCCCATGAGAGCACGATTGGCATCATCATGCTCGAGAAAAGGGATTAAAGAAGTAGCTACAGAAATCATTTGGGTAGGAGAGACCCCAATATATTCGACATGGCTACGGGTAGTTGTTAAAAATTCTTTTTGATAACGAATAGGGAGGGGGCGATCTGGCAAAGAATCCCCAACCAGAAGATCTCCTGGGGAGACACGTAATTCATCTTCTTGAGCTGCTGAAAGATAGGTAGGACCTGCCTCCCACTGCACCTCCCCCTCTTGGACCCGATAAAAAGGACTCTCTAAAAATCCCTGGGGATTGACACGAGCATAGGTGGCCATCGAACCAATCAAACCTGCATTGGGTCCCTCAGGTGTTTCGATCGGACAGATACGTCCATAATGACTCGGATGAATCTCTCGGACTGCCATTCCAGCTCGATCGCGACTAATCCCTCCAGGACCTAGGGAGCTCAAGCGACGCTTATGGGTAATCTCAGAGAGTGGATTGGTTTGATCCATGAATTGCGAGAGCTGACTGGATCCAAAAAATTCACGAAGAGCTCCGCTCATAGGCTTGGGATTCATGAGAGAATGCAAACGTAATCGTCCCTGGGAAGGTTCTTTGAATCGGTCTAGTACGATCCGTTCCAGACGGGTCATCCCAATACGCACTTGATTCTGAATTAATTCCCCTGCAGAGCGAACACGTCGATTTTTTAGATGATCAATATCATCTACTTGACCAGTTCGACATTCCAAGTTGATCAGATAATCAGTAGCCGCGAGAAGATCCACAGGGCGTAGGGTATGAATATCCCAACCACCGGTCAGATGTAGCTTCTTGTTGAGTTGCAAGCGACCAATTGCTCCAAGATCATAGCGACGAGGATCCATAAAACGTAAGAAGAGCAATTTGCGGGCGCTCCGAACACTCGGTGGTTTATCCGGATAGAGTTTACCAAGGACCTGTAGGAGAGCCTGGTGAGTCGAATGAGCCATAAGCTCTTCACTTCGCTTTTGCCAAACTTGCTTCTCGAGCAAGACACTAAAAGCTTTCATAACAAATTCTGGGTGCCGAAGCGATTGCAAGATCTCTGAGGGAGAAAAACCAAGAGCTTGGAGGACTACAAACATCGAAATTTTCTTCACCTTATCCATGCGAGCCCAGATCATCCCATATCGGTCGGTTTCAATGCGAATCCATGCACCACGATTCGAAATGAGGCTTGCCACATGGGTACGGCGTCCCTTATGATCACTCACTTCCTTATAGTAAAGGCCAGGGCTACGAATAATTTGATTGACAATAACACGAGCTGAACCATGGATAATGAAGTGTCCTCGATCCGTCATTAAAGGGAAATCCCCTAAGAACACATATTCGGATTGAATCTGACCAGTTCGGAGATTCGTCAGTTGAGCCGGTACATAGAGGGCACCCGAATAAGTCATCGCTCGCCAAGAGGCTTCTTGGACGGGATAGCGGGGCCGTTTAAATTGGTAACGTTCTGGAGAGAGACGAAGCTCTAGGTCCCCATTGGGACTCGTGATCGGGTTGAATTCATGTAATTGTTCAGCTAATCCCTCGATTAAAAAATGCAAGAAACTCTCCCGCTGGAGAGCAACGAGATCAGGTAAACGGAAGGGAGCTGCTTGAGGATAGAGCCGAATCATAAGTATGGGAGTTTTTTTTAACTATAGGACTCATAGCCTGCTTAGCAGATGCATGGGTCGTCAATTCATCACTAGACTTTCGTTACAATTTCATGGCATACTTACCAGCATAAGGGCGGCATGGCCAAGTGGTAAGGCAGAGGATTGCAAATCCTTTATCCCCAGTTCGAATCTGGGTGCCGCCTTCCGAAGATTTGATCCAATTGATAGGACTATGGGTCTCTCCCTACGTCGACTTTCAACCCCTTGGAATGCTGCTCCTTCTCAGGCCTGACATGATTCAGAGGGAAAAGATACATAGGGATGGACCCATCGTTATACTACCAGGTTTGCGACTAGATCTGCAACCCTTTGGATTATCAAGAAGGAACTTTTCCACCCCATTGAGATTTTGCAGCTACTTCATCAACTAATCCATAGGCCTTCGCCTCTTTTGCGGATAGAAAACGATCTCGATCCATATCTTGCGCAATGGTTTCAAGAGTCTGGTTAGTTCGTTCTGCATAGATACGACCGACCTGACGTCGAATGCGTCGCACCTCATCTACCTCATGGAAGACTTCTGTCGCTTGCCCCTGACTTCCTCCTTCAGGTTGGTGAATCATGACACGACTGCGTGGCAAAGCAATCCGCTGTCCCATTTCTCCGCCTGCAAGAACAAAGGAAGCCATAGAGGCAGCGAGCCCTAAACAGATCGTAGTAACTTCGGCCGTGACATGATGCATAGTATCGTAGACAGAAATTCCACACATCACCGACCCGCCTGGGGAATTAATATACATGACAAGTCCTTGGCTATCATCCTCAGCATTCAGATATAGCATAATTCCAATTAATTGATTGGAAAGCTCATCTTCCAAGGCTTGGGCAAGAAAAAGAATCCGTTCTCGATAAAGACGATTATAAAGATCTACCCATTGAGGGGTAGCTTCTCCTGGGATTCGAAAGGGTACCTTAGGGACACCAATTGGCATACTATAGAATTCTCCTGACTTCCTGTGAAACTATACGTAGCTTCTACTCTTTTCCTCTGATCCTAGCATGATTTGTTTTATAATTTTTTATTTTTGACATAAATGTATGGATTCTATGGGTTTGGAGCCGACGGGAATTGAACCCGTGTCCACGAGCTCTCTGGACAGAGATGAATTTTCATCAGGTTAGTTGTCTGACCCTACCAACAGGGACAATGGATAAGGCTCCATCGTCAAGCACAAACAGCGTTCTACGCTCCAATCGAACCATCAAGATGGATGAAACTCACAAAATCGTTGGAAAATAATTATCCAGTTAAGCTGCTACAGCAGCTCGGCGATTGAAAGGAAGAATGTGATTAGCATGTCACAAAAATGATGCGTTTTTCAGAGGAGACGTCCCTCCTCCCTGACCTCTTGCACCTCTTAGAGAACCGTGTCGAAACCAGAACGACCCCTCTTTGCCCCCCCTGACGGGGGGGATCCCAAGAGAGTACTCTCTTAGAAAATTGAGAGAAACGATGGCTATTAAAGCTTATCGATAGTTTCGAATTCGAACTTAATCTCTTTCCAAACTTCACATGCTGCTGCCAAGTCAGGGCTCCACTTACAAGCAGCACGGATAACATCACCACCTTCACGTGCTAGGTCGCGACCTTCGTTACGTGCCTGAGTACAAGCCTCAAGTGCAACACGGTTCGCTGCAGCACCAGGTGCGTTACCCCAAGGGTGACCTAGAGTACCACCACCAAACTGTAGACATGCATCGTCACCGAAGATCTCTACAAGTGCAGGCATGTGCCATACGTGGATACCACCGGATGCAACCGGCATAGTACCAGGCATAGATGCCCAGTCCTGAGTAAAGTAGATACCACGGCTACGATCCTTCTCGATGTAGTCATCACGCATCAAGTCAACGAAGCCCAAAGTAACTTCACGCTCACCCTCTAGCTTACCAACAACGGTACCAGAGTGAAGGTGGTCACCACCGGACATACGAAGTGCCTTAGCAAGAACACGGAAGTGGATTCCGTGGTTACGCTGACGGTCGATAACCGCGTGCATTGCACGGTGGATGTGTAGCAAAAGACCGTTGTCACGACAGTAGTGAGCCAAACTTGTGTTACAAGTGAAACCACCAGTTAGGTAGTCGTGCATGATGATTGGAGTACCAAGCTCTTTTGCGAACTGTGCACGCTTCATCATCTCTTCTGCAGTTCCTGCAGTAGCGTTCAAGTAGTGACCTTTAACCTCACCAGTTTCAGCCTGTGCCTTGAAAATTGCTTCAGAACAGAAAAGGAAACGATCACGCCAACGCATGAACGGCTGAGAGTTTACGTTCTCATCATCCTTAGTGAAGTCCAAACCACCACGAAGACACTCGTATACTGCACGACCGTAGTTCTTTGCAGAAAGACCAAGCTTTGGCTTAATTGTACAACCTAGAAGGCCACGTCCGTACTTGTTTAGCTTGTCACGCTCAACCTGGATTCCGTGAGGAGGTCCCTGGAAAGTCTTTGCATAAGCTACAGGAATACGCAAGTCCTCTAGACGAAGAGCACGTAGGGCCTTGAAACCAAATACGTTTCCTACGATGGAAGTAAAGAGGTTAGTAACAGAACCTTCCTCGAATAGGTCCAATGGGTATGCAACGTACGCGATGTACTGGTTGTCCTCACCTGCAACAGGCTCAAGATCGTAACAACGACCCTTGTAACGGTCCAAGCTAGTCAAACCATCAGTCCATACAGTTGTCCAAGTACCTGTGGAGGATTCTGCTGCAACCGCCGCACCACACTCTTCTGGTGGAACACCAGGCTGAGGAGTCATACGGAAAGCTGCTAGGATATCCGTTACTTTAACCTGATAATCAGGAGTGTAGTAAGTAAGACGGTAATCCTTTACACCTGCCTTAAATCCTGCTTTTGCTTGAGTTTCAGTTTGTCCCATCTGTTTCTCCTAGAAGTAAACCTAAGAATTTCTAAAATTATGTGGTCTGCTCGATCGATCCAGGCCCAGTTGCCTAGGAATCCATGGATTGAATCTCTTCCTATACTGTAACATAGCAAACAAATAATTAATTACTATCTTTATATATAAAAACTATACTCTACCTGCATCCTTCTAGTACAAACTAGATAGATGTTATAGTGTTTCTTCTTTATGTCTATTCTTTATCATGAGTCTATCGGGTAACTTGCCCGTCTATTAAGGAACATGATAGATTAAGAAGAACAAGGTAAAAATATTGCATGTGTTTTTGGTGTCTTGGATTTGATCTCGTCAATCATAAAAGTGCAAAAACCATATCCTACGCATTTACCTGGCAAGGTGTGCGGGATCCGAACCTAGGAAACTTCTGAATGAGAAAACTCAATAAACAGAATAGACCTCCTTTCTATGAGAGATGGAGTCAAAAATACCGAGAGACAAGAGACTTTAAATATGACTCAACTCAAAACCATGACAGGTGCCACTAGCGTACAAGTCAAGCATACAGGACGTATCACACAAATTATTGGTCCAGTTATGGACGTGGCCTTTGAGCCAGGTAAAATGCCAAACATCTATAATGCACTCGAGATCAAATCTAAAAACGATGCAGGACAAGATGTCACAGTAGTTTGTGAGGTTCAGCAACTTCTAGGAGATGGAGTTGTACGTGCTATTGCGATGAGTGCGACGGATGGTCTTATGCGTGGTATGGAAGTCGTCGATACAGGAGCAGCCCTCAGTGTACCGGTAGGATCTTCCACTCTTGGACGTATCTTCAACGTGCTTGGAGAGCCAGTAGATGAAATGGGTGGAGTTGAAAATAACACAACTCTTCCAATTCACCGCGAAGCGCCAGCATTCGTTGAACTAGATACGAATCTCTCTATTTTTGAAACAGGCATTAAGGTTGTAGATCTTTTGGCTCCATACCGTCGAGGTGGTAAGATTGGTCTTTTCGGAGGTGCTGGAGTTGGTAAGACTGTATTGATCATGGAATTGATCAATAATATCGCGAAAGCACATGGAGGAGTTTCTGTGTTTGGTGGTGTAGGTGAGCGTACTCGTGAAGGAAATGACCTTTACATGGAGATGCGTGAATCTGGCGTTATCAACGAGAAGAATCTTAGTGATTCCAAAGTTGCTCTTGTCTATGGTCAGATGAATGAGCCGCCAGGGGCGCGTATGCGTGTTGGTTTGACGGCCTTGACGATGGCAGAGTACTTCCGCGACGTGAACAATCAGGATGTATTGCTCTTCATCGACAACATTTTCCGTTTCGTACAAGCAGGATCCGAAGTATCTGCCCTACTAGGGCGTATGCCATCCGCTGTTGGATACCAGCCAACACTTGCTACAGAGATGGGAGGTCTTCAGGAGCGTATCACATCTACAAAAGATGGTTCCATTACATCCATTCAGGCAGTCTATGTACCAGCTGATGACTTGACTGATCCAGCTCCTGCTACTACTTTTGCTCACCTCGACGCAACGACTGTATTGTCCCGAGGCTTGGCATCCAAGGGAATCTATCCAGCAGTAGATCCATTGGATTCTACTTCTACTATGCTCCAGCCATGGATCCTAGGAGATGAGCACTATGATTGTGCTCAAGCTGTTAAGAAGACTCTCCAGCGTTATAAAGAGCTCCAAGATATTATTGCAATTCTTGGTTTGGATGAGTTGTCCGAGGAAGATCGTCTAACGGTTGCTCGTGCGCGTAAGGTTGAGCGTTTCTTGTCCCAACCTTTCTTTGTTGCAGAGGTATTTACTGGATCTCCTGGAAAGTATGTACCGCTTGCCGAAACTATTCAAGGGTTCAACATGATTCTTACTGGGGAACTAGATAGCCTGCCAGAGCAAGCTTTCTACCTCGTTGGAAACATTGATGAAGCAATTGAAAAGGCAGGTACCCTACAAGGTAAAGATTAGGGAGGATGGCCATGAGTCTACAAGTTCGTATCATGACCCCTGACCGCATCTTCTGGAGTGCACAAGCAGAAGAAATCATTCTCCCAACTAATACGGGACAAATGGGTGTTCTGACTAATCACACTCCCCTCATTACCGCTCTAGATATTGGCGTTATGCTCGTTCGTTCTGAGAACGAATGGATCTCGATGGCCTTAATGGGAGGTTTTGCCCTCATTAAAGATAATCAGATTATTATTCTAGTCAATGAAGCTGAACAGGCTTCTACTATTGAGGCAGAAGAAGCAGAAACTAGTTTTCTAGCTGCTAAGCAAGCTCTCGAAGCTGCTGAAGGACGCAAAGATCGTATTGAAGCTAATTTAGTTTTTAAGCGAGCACGTGCCCGTTACCAAATTGCAACACAAAATCCTATGTAATTTGTTTTGCAGACTTTAATTCACTACACTTATCTATACCGGATCCGGTATAGATAAGTGTAGTGAATTTTTTAAAAAAAGAATAATCCAATACTCAAGCTCCCTCCCGGGGAAATCCCCGGGTCAGATGATTTAAGAAAGACTTTCCCAACTCATTCCTACTCCATCAAGAAGAACAGAAGAGTTGTAAATTTCCAAAATAATCACCAAGAAAACAGCAAACAATAGCATGAAAATTCCCATGACAGGTGTTGTTCCCCAACCTGGGGCAACCTTTCCATACTCAGAGTTCAAAGGCTTTAGGGCAGTCCCTAGTGCTGTGACTTTCCCAGTATCTGCTGCTCCTACTTTTGATGTAGCCATAGGTTTTTGCTAACAAGCTTAGATTTTTTTTGACTTTCTGTAATATCATAAAGGAAGTCCCAGATCCCTGGACTTTATCCTGTTATCTTTTGCAATCTACTATGGAAACTCCAGCATTCTTGGCCACAGTATTCGTATGGTCCCTCCTGCTGAGCCTCACAGGATACTCCCTGTATATGGGGTTCGGTCCTCCTTCTCAGGACCTTCGTGATCCATTTGAAGAGCACGAAGATTAAAGAAAGAATTGAGTCTTGGCCTGGGCCAAGACTCAAACTCGAGCCTATTTTACAATACGAGGAGGCTCACGGAAGAAGATCGAAAAGAAGATAATTCCGAGTGTGCTGATAAGTAGAAAAGTGTAAACTAGTGCTTCCATGGATACAATGGATACGAAATACTAACAGAGCTACCATTCTATTGGAAAATTAATATTAGATTCCCTGCTGGAGCATTTTCCCGGCCCCTTTACTAAGAAAGGGGCTGAGAAGAATGATTATCCAATCATTAGATAGTTTGGCGTCGAGTGGTAACGTCTCCAAGCTTCTGGAACGCTCCAAATTCTACCTGCTCATCTAGATCTGGATCAATTCCAGCAAATACATCTCGGAAGATAGTACGGGCACCATGCCAAATATGTCCGAAGAAGAACAAAAGCGCAAAGCAAAGATGGCCGAACGTAAACCAACCGCGAGTACTGCTGCGGAATACACCATCGGACTGAAGAGTTGCACGATCGAATTCAAATACAGATCCAAGCTGTGCACGACGAGCATACTTTTTAACAGTCGTTGGATCGTTAAATGTAACTCCATCAAGCTCTCCGCCGTAGAAACTAACAGTCACTCCTACCTGCTCAATGCTGTACTTAGACTCAGCACGACGGAATGGAATGTCTGCACGTACAATCCCATCCTTGTCGACCAAAACAACAGGGAAAGTCTCAAAGAAAGTTGGCATACGTCGAACAGTCAAAGTACGACCTTCCTTATCAGTAAAGACAGGATGTCCTAGCCAACCTGCAGCGATTCCATCACCATTATCCATAGGACCAGCACGGAAGAGACCTCCCTTAGCTGGGTTGTTCCCAATGTAATCGTAGAAAGATAGCTTTTCAGGAATCTTAGACCAAGCATCGGAAAGGGTAGATCCGCTTGCCAAACTTGCCTGGACACGCTTATCAATCTCTTGCTCAAAGAAGCCCTGATCCCACTGGTAACGGGTTGGCCCGAACAATTCAATTGGAGTAGCAGCAGATCCATACCACATAGTTCCAGAGACTACAAAGGCTGCCCAGAAGACAGCAGCAATACTACTAGACAAAACAGTCTCAATGTTACCCATACGGAGTCCCTTGTAGAGACGCTGTGGTGGACGTACAGTCAGGTGGAAAAGACCTGCGAGAATTCCAAGAATTCCAGCCGCAATATGGTGACTTGCAACTCCTCCTGGGTTAAAAGGATCAAATCCTTCTGGTCCCCATGCTGGACTAACAGGTTGTACGCTACCAGTCAAACCATATGGATCAGAGACCCAGATTCCTGGACCAAATAGTCCAGTAACGTGGAATGCCCCAAAACCAAAACATAGCAAGCCAGATAGGAACAAGTGAATACCAAAAATCTTTGGCAAATCAAGTGCTGGATCACCGGTGCGTGGGTCACGGAAAAGCTCAAGATCCCAGTAAACCCAGTGCCAAATAGCTGCTAGGAACAAAAGACCAGAAAGCACGATATGAGCCGTTGCAACTCCTTCATAGCTCCAGAATCCTGGATTTGTTACAGTCTCACCACTGATACTCCAACCACCCCAAGATTTTGTTACTCCCAAACGAGTCATGAATGGGATAACAAACATTCCTTGACGCCACATTGGGTTCAAAACAGGATCAGAAGGATCAAAAACGGACAATTCGTAGATTGCCATAGATCCAGCCCATCCAGATACCAATGCAGTATGCATCAAGTGAACGGCAATTAGACGTCCTGGATCATTCAAAACGACAGTGTGGACACGATACCAAGGTAAACCCATAAGGTATTTCCCTCATCAAATTGTTTGACTTTCTTGCTGTTCGGGAGAATGTATTCTCTCCCGTACATCTAGGATACCATATCTCTTACGGGAGAAGAGGGTTAGAGAAATGCTCTTCAAGTAGAAGATTCTCTGAAGAGAGAGTTGCACTTTTTGGGGGGGGTATAGTAAGATAAGGTGGTGAGGAGAGATGACCGAGTGGTTGAAGGTGCCGATCTGGAACGTCGGTTTCGTGCAAGCGGACGAGGGTTCGAATCCCTCTCTCTCCGAGAATCAAAAGATAACTCTTATAAGCTTTATAAAACAAAAGAACGAAGGGATAGGATTGGCAATTTCAAAGCACACGGGTCCAAGGATCCGTGTGCTTTGAAATTGCGATCTTAGAAGAGACCTAGAGTCAAACTAATATCGATTGGAAGAGTTGCACCAATTCCAAGCCAAATTTGAGCAGCTGTACCGATCAAGAAGACGGTCATCGCTACTGGTCGACGGAATGGATTTTGGAATTTATTAATGCTCTCAATAAATGGAACAGTCAACAAACCAACTGGAACTGCTGCCATTAGCAATACTCCTAGAAGCTTGTTAGGTACAGTGCGAAGCAACTGGAATACTGGGAAGAAATACCATTCAGGTAGAATCTCCAAAGGAGTAGCAAATGGGTTTGCTGGCTCTCCAAGAGCTGCTGGATCCAGTACACCAAGACCTACATTACATGCAATTGTACCGAGGATAACAACCGGAAACATGTAAAGCAAATCATTAGGCCATGCTGGCTCACCGTAGTAGTTATGTCCCATGCCCTTAGCCAATTTAGCACGCAAGACTGGATCACTAAGATCAGGTTTCTTTGTAACACTCATAGAATTTATATCTCCTTAGTTGTGGGGGGATTCCAAGCTAATTGTCGTCAAGACTCATAAGAACTCAAGCCGAGATCAAACAATCGATTTATAGAGGCCCAGAAATACCTTGCTTACGGATCATGAGGAAGTGCATCAACATGAATACTGCTGTCAACAAAGGAAGTACAAAGGTGTGGAGACTGTAGAAACGAGTCAAAGTAGCTTGTCCAACACTCACACTTCCACGCAAGAGCTCAACCAATGGTGCTCCAATTACTGGAATAGCATCAGGTACACCGGTAACAATCTTAACAGCCCAGTAACCAACCTGGTCCCATGGAAGAGAGTATCCTGTAACTCCAAAAGAAACAGTAATAACAGCTAGGATGACTCCAGTAACCCAAGTCAATTCACGAGGCTTCTTAAATCCACCTGTAAGATAAACACGGAAAACATGAAGGTTCATCATCAAAACCATCATACTTGCAGACCAACGATGGATCGAACGTACCAACCAACCAAAGTTTACATCAGTCATAATATACTGAACAGATGCAAATGCTTCAGTTACCGTTGGACGATAATAGAAAGTCATAGCAAATCCAGTTGCAACCTGGATAATAAAACAAGTCAAAACAATTCCACCAAAACAGTAGAAAATGTTGACATGAGGCGGGACATACTTACTGTTAATGTCATCCGCAATTGCTTGGATTTCGAGACGCTCCTCGAACCAATCATAAACCTTTGTCATAGGAAATTACCCCTTCTAGAGATACATAGTAGCTTCACAGTTGAGCGAGATTGGCCTGTAGGACTCAATCAAATATAGAGAGTGCACGCCTCTTACTTTTTAGTATACCATTCTCCTGCAAGACGACAAGCCCCTAAGGGCTGACCAAAGGGGCGGGCTTAAGCCCGCCCAAGAAATTATTGAATAGCTACTTTAGCACCAGCATCTTCAAGCTGCTGCTTCGCAGCATCAGCATCTTCTTGCGAAACATTTTCTACGATAGTTTTAGGAACGGACTCAATCATATCCTTCGCCTCTTTCAGACCAAGATTCGTGAGGGCACGAACTACTTTAATGACCGAAATACGCTTAGCGCTTGGCACTTCTTCCAGAACAACATTGAATTCTGTTTTCTCTGCAGCAGCTTCCCCGGCATCTCCGCCTCCTGCTGGCATAGCCATCATCATGCCACCGCCTGCTGGAGCGGATGCATCTACATTAAACGTGCTTTCAATCTGAGAAACCAATTCTGCGGCTTCCAAGAGAGTAATAGACTTGAGTTGCTCAAGAATTTCGTTAGTATTTGTGGACATAAATATACCTTAAATGAAATGAGGCCAGTCGTGAGACTGTCCCATGGATGGCTCTCTGGATCTTTAGGATCCAGAGAGTAATAAGCTCGATCTCTCGCTTAACGCTTAGAGAACTGAGGAGCTTTGCGGGCCTTTTTAAGACCATATTTCTTTCTTTCCTTACACAAGGAATTACGTGTTAAGTGGCCCTCAATCTTCAAAGGGGTTCGATTACTTGGATCGATTTGACAAAGGGCACGAGCAACACCCAATTTAATGGCTTCCGCTTGACCGGTTAAACCACCGCCTTGTGTAGTTACAATCGTATCATATTGTTGCTCCATCCCTAACAAATCAAGAGGGGCTTGTACGGCAGAAAGATAGGCAGGATTATAATTAAGATAAACCATGCCAGGCTTCCCATTAATAATGAGCTGGCCGGTACCTGGCACAAGACGCACTTGTGCACGAGAGGATTTGCGTCTTCCTGTGCCTAAGTGGACCACAGGAGGAGCGGCAACAAATGTAGAGTCTGAATACACGAATGGTGCCTCCTAAGCAAGATAGAATAAAGACTTCTTAAAGTCGTCGGGCCTGATTGGATGATTGACCCGGCAAGGAGAGATGAAACCGTGTCTCGAGAGCTTCCACGACCTCATTGGCTGATTTGTTCCCAAAGTTTTTAATCTTTAAGAGATCTTCTCTGGAATACTGTAAAAGGTCAGCAATTGTATAGATTTGAGCGCGCTTCAAACAATTGAAGGGACGAGGGGGGAGCTGTAAAGATTCAATGGCTACTTTGGGCACATCAACCTGACCATCTCCTTGCTTCTCTACCTCTTCGCCTCCCTGAATGCCTTGAGGTTCTTGGGTAGTCTCTAGGATAGGGTTGCTAAGCGGAGAGAGATAGCTAGGCTCTCTGAAAGGTTCGAGGAGTTCAATCATTCGAACAGCTCCCTCGTGAATCGCTTGGCGAGGTCCCATGCTCCCATTGGTCCATACTTCCATCATAATCAACTCCACGGCATTCTCATGAGCTCCCTGAGTTTCCACCTTATAATTCACCTGGGTGACTGGCATAAAGACAGACTCTATCCCTAAGCTATCTAAAGAGGGAGTAAGCTCCGAAAGAGAAGACTGAGGTACAGGGGTTTGAGGAGAGCGACGCCCTCGTCCTTGATCAATGGTCAATTTTATCTCAAGATGTCCTCCCTCCATGAGAGTCGCAATATATTGGGAAGGATCGACAACCTGAGAGGAAGGAGGAAGCTGAAGATCACCAGCATGAATTTGAGCAGGTCCCCGAACATCTAAATAGGCAGTGGCCGGACCGACCCAAGGAGAGGTCGGAGCTAACACAATGCCTCGGAGATTTAAAAGAATTTCAAGAACTGATTCACGGACTCCTTCCAATGTGCAAAATTCATGGAGAACTCCTTCCATCTGGGCTTTTGTGATCGCAATACCTGGAAGATCACTTAAGAGAGTACGACGCAGGCCATTGCCTAGAGTAATGCCCTGTCCAGGTAAAAGGGGACCAATGCGAAAACACCCATAATGTCGATGGGCATGTTCCTCGCGAGTTTCTATACATTCGATCAGAGGATGGATCATATGGTGGATCTCCCAGGCCAAGGATAGGACAAGTGTGCCACCCAAGCCTCTCTAGAGGATCTGGCGGGGTGGGAAGATCGATAGGTCTATTAGATGCGACGCTTTTTCGGAGGACGGCATCCATTATGTGGAACATTCGTACTATCACGAATCAGAGTAATGCTCACACCAGCAGTTTGGAGAGCACGAATCGCAGCTTCACGACCTGCTCCAGGCCCCCGAACAATCACTGCGGCTTGGCGAAGGCCCTGGTCCATAGAAGTGCGGAGTGCCATTTCAGTGGCAGTTTGGGCAGCAAAAGGAGTACCTTTTTTGGCCCCCTTAAACCCACAAGCCCCCGAGGAAGACCAGGCCATTACCCCTCCCGTTGGATCAGTCACAGTTACAATCGTATTGTTAAAGGTTGCCTGGACATGAATGACACCACGGGGTATCTTGCGCTTAATTTTACGGGATGCAACCCGTCTTGTTTGTCTTGCCATAATTGAACCTCAATATACTAAAGGGAATGTCAAACTGAAGATCCAGTAACTGGATCTTAGCCCTGGCGCTGTTTATGTTTAGGATTCGTGCAGATAACCATGACCTTTCTGCGTCGACGGATTAGACGACATTGGTCACACATCTTGCGGACCGAAGCACGGACTTTCATGTAAGGGTTTCCTTAGAAGTTTCAGGAGTCGAATCACTACCCACCCGTGAGGGCCTTAATCGGTAGACAATTCGACCTTTTGTAAGATCATAGGGACTCAATTCAACTAATACTCTATCTCCCACAAGAATTCGAATATAGTTGCGACGAATTTTCCCGGAGAGATGGGCAAGGACTTGAAATCCATTTTCAAGGGTAACTCGAAAGAATGCATTGGGTAGCGATTCTGTGACGGCTCCCTCCATTTCAATTAATGTTTGTTTACTTCGGGACAAAGAAAGCTCCTTTGCCTCGAATGAGGCGATTACCAAATATAACAGAGGACCTCGCCCCCCACACGATAACCTCGTGCGATACGATCAGTCATCAAGCCTTGGGAAGTCGAGAGGATCGCAATCCCCATTCCTCCGAGTACTTGAGGAATTTCTTTATGATTGACATACACACGACAACCTGGGCGACTAATGCGTCGTAGGCTGGTCAGATAAGGGGTGCGGTCGGGACGATATTTGAGACGTAGGAGTAAGCACTCAGCAGGATAGTCTTTCCAAGATGCGATAAATCCTTCCTGCACGAGTAAGCAAGCCATTTCTCGATTGAGACGGGTAGATGGGAGAGATACAGTGGCCATCCCTACAGTATTCGCATTGCGAATTTGAGTCAGCATATCGGAGAGTGTATCTTGTACCATTATTCATTTCCTCCGGAAGCAAGATCCTTAGAGCTCATGCGAAATGGCATGCCCAGTTCACGCAAGAGGGAAAGTCCCTCCTGATCCGTGGTAGAGCTTGTCACAATAGAAATATCCATTCCACGAACACGGTCAATAGCATCATAATCAATCTCTGGAAACATCAGTTGTTCTTCGAGTCCTAGACTATAATTCCCATGGCCATCAAAGCTTCGCGGGCTGACCCCCTGAAAATCTCGAATCCTTGGTAGGGCAAGATTAATCAGACGATCAAGGAATCCATACATGCGTTCTCCTCGCAGGGTTACAGAAACTCCTACGGGCATCTCTTCACGAATTTTAAAGCCAGCAATCGCTTTTTTGGACCGTGTAATCACACCGCGTTGTCCTGCAATTTGGCTCAGTTCATCTAGACAAGCATCAACTGCTTGACTATTTTGTCCGGTATCTCCTAATCCTCGATTAATTACGACTTTCGTAACCAAAGGGATCTGGTGGGGGTTTGTATAGTGATGCTCTTGCTCAAGGCGAGGGCGCACAGAGTTTAAATAGAAGGTTTTAAGTCGTTGGACCATAACTAGTGATAGGAGGAATAAAGGATTGTGGGCCCTGGAGGCCTCAAGGGCCTTTACAACACCTCAGGGGCAAGCGAAACAATCTTCGTAAACTTACGATCACGTAGTTCACGAGCAATGGGTCCAAAGACCCTGGTGCCTCGGGGGTTCCCTTCGGGATTGATGATAACGGCTGCATTCTCATCAAAACGGATCAGCATACCATTATCACGACGAATTGCTTTGGTCGTCCGGACAACTACGGCTCGAACGACATCGGAAGTTTTGAGAGGCATATTCGGCACTGCATCTTTGACGACAGCAATGATGACATCTCCAATGGTGGCATACTGCCGTTGGTTGCCTCCCAGAACACGGATACACATGAGCTTTCGGGCTCCACTGTTATCCGCGACATTTAAATAAGATTGAGTTTGAATCATAGTATTGGCTTCTATTGGGTCTAGTCCCCAGTCTGCTCAAGTGCATCAAGGGAACAACCATCGACACTCTACTTGCCACTGTTTTCCCGAACCAAGAAGCGTGTTTTCATTGGCATCTTGTAGGAGGCAATACGCATGGCAGCACGGGCTACAGTCTCTGGGACTCCGGCCATCTCATAAAGGACTTTGTCGGGTTTCACGACAGCTACCCAATATTCGGGTGCTCCCTTTCCAGATCCCATTCGAGTATCTGCAGGGCGGAGAGTCACGGCCTTGTCAGGGAAGATGCGGATCCAGATCTTTCCACCACGTTTCGCATAACGTGTGATACAACGACGACCTGCCTCAATCTGGCGAGAGGTGACCCAAGATGCATTTTTAGCTTGGAGGGCAAAATCTCCAAAAGCAATGGAATTGCCGCGGGTAGCAACCCCTTTACGGCGACCTCGATGAGGTTTACGGAACTTTGTTCTCTTTGGACTTAACATAGGATTTTCCCCTTCCTAGTGGATTTAGGTAAACGATTTTTTCTCCCCTCGGAAGACCCATACCTTGATCCCTAGTACTCCATAGATTGTCTGGGCAGTACGAGAGCAATAATCAATGTCAGCACGGAGAGTGTGGAGAGGTACACGCCCCTCTCGAGCCCATTCGGTCCTTGCAATTTCTGCTCCATTGAGTCGACCAGATACCTGGATTTTAATCCCAGGCAGATTTGCAAATTTCGCTTTCTTTAGAGTCTGACGAACCGCACGGCGGAAAGCCACACGTTTCTCTAACTGCTCGGCAATATTGTCAGCAATCAGCTGGGCCTCAGAATCAGCATTTTGGACGGTCAAGACCTCCACACTAATCTGACGAGTATAGTTCAGCTTCTTTGCAAGACCTTTCCGAAGAGTCTCAAGACCCTCAGAATTTCTTCCGACGAGGAGACCAGGGCGGGCAGTTTCAATGCTCAATGAGACACAATCTGCTGTGCGAGCAATTCCGATCTGAGTAATCCCTCCGTTCGGAAGGGTCTCATGGACGTATTGACGAATAGTTTTATCTTCTTTGACTAAGACTGCATATTGGGAAGGCTTAGCAAACCAAGTGGATCGATGATCCTGGGTGATTCCTAAGCGGAACCCAAGTGGATGAATTTTCTGTCCCATAAGGTGAAGTCTCTAGAATCAATGGATAACTAACAATTTAGCGGCGTGCTTTCTTATCAGCTTTCAAATGGCCACGGAAGGTACGGGTTGGTGCGAATTCACCTAACTTATGCCCTACCATTTGATCCGTCACAAAGACGGGGATATGCTCACGACCATTGTGAACAGCAATTGTGTGGCCAATCATAATAGGCACGATGGTGGATGCGCGGGACCAGGTTAAAATCACTTTCTTTTCGCTTTTAGCATTCTGCTGCTGAACTTTATTCAGAAGAGAACTTGCGACAAAGGGCCCCTTCTTGAGAGAACGTGACATGCTCGATACTCCTCTAAGGATTGGTATAGGTAAGAGAGGCACAGGGTGCCTAGAAGAGGTTGGAACAAAGCAGAAGCTATCAGACCAAACTCTCCGAACTACTTAAGATTTACGTCGACGCACAATCAAGCGGTCACTATATTTATGACGAGACCGTGTGCGCTGTCCTAGAGCAGGACGTCCCCATGGGGTCACCGGACGACTACGCCCAATTGGTGCTCGTCCTTCTCCTCCTCCATGAGGGTGATCGACTGGGTTCATAACGACTCCTCGTACTTTAGGACGACGCCCTAACCAACGCATGCGTCCTGCTTTCCCAAGAGTTAAGTTAATAGCCTCTACGTTCCCTACTTGTCCAACTGTAGCCCAACACTCCTTCGGGAGTAGTCGAACTTCGCCAGAAGGCAAGCGAAGAGTTACATAATTACCTTCTTTCGCTACAAGTTTCGCAACAGCTCCGGCAGCACGTGCTAGTTGTCCTCCTTGGCGAGGTCGTAACTCAATATTATGCACTTCGGTTCCAAGCGGCATGCTCATCAATGGGAGGGCATTACCAGTGCGGATCGGAGCTTCAGTGCTAGCAATCACAGAATCTCCAACCTCAAGTCCCCGAGGATGCAAGATATAGCGCTTGATACCATCTTGGTAATGTAGAAGGGCAATCCTTGCGTTGCGGTTCGGATCATACTCAATCGTCGCAACTCGAGCAATCATATCGGACTTGCTACGGCGGAAATCAATCTCACGATAGAGACGTTTGTGACCTCCTCCACGGCGACGACTTGTAATAACCCCTCGGTTATTCCTTCCTTTCGGACGGTGATTAGATTTCGTAAGGGATTTCTCAGGAGTCTCACGAGTCAATTCCGTGAATTCTGAGACAGAACGATTCCTTGTTCCGGGTGTATAAGCTCTATAAAAACGAATGCCCATAAGCGTAAGAACAAATCAGTTAGGTTTCTGGAAGTAGTGCAATAGAGTCCCCGGCGCGCAATGTAATAATCGCTCGCTTTCCACGATGCTGATAGCCTTGCATGGCACCCAAACGTTTCTTCTTGCGGGGAGGGCGATGAGTATTGACCGAGACAACCTTCACATCAAATAATTCTTCAATCATTTGCTTAATGCGAGGTTTCGTCAAACTTGCATCAACCTCAAAGGTATATTGATTATTTTCTAAAAGCCGGATTGCCTTATCGGTCAAAACCGGACGTTTCACTAGATCGATCATGATAGTGGTCGACTCACATAGGGTGGCACGAGAATCATATTTCCTAGAGAACCGAGATAAACTCGTAGAAGGCTCTTGCGATCCAGAATAACCAGCATAAATCACACTGTATAGTTCAATATTTTTACAAGAATGTTTATTAATTCAATGCCCCCTTCCTTTCTCGTCTAGTTCCTCGCCACCCCACCCCATGATATACTTGTCGGTATGAGTAAGAATATAACTCAGTTGGTAGAGTGCTGCCTTGACGTGGCAGATGTCAGCGGTTCGAGTCCGCTTATTCTTACAGAAATCCTTCAGAGTCTGAATCTATTCGTAAGAAGTGCATTGGCAATTTGACCTTTGTTGCGGTATGGTAGGGGTAGGGAACTCCTCACGTTTCTTAGTCGTATAAGTGAAGGGTCATTCAGGATCCTCCAAAGGAAATGAGAAATTATGTCGATTTTAGCTTGGATTGAAGACCAGCGGAAACTGAAGATTCTCACAGCCCCCAAGTACAATCATCCTGGCTCGGATGGGAGCCAAGGGCTTTGGACACGCTGTGATTACTGTGGGGTGATTCTCTATATCAAACACCTCAAAGAAAATAAACAGGTCTGTCTTGGGTGTGGTGCCCACTTGATTATGAATAGTACGGAACGTATCCGACAACTGATTGATCGAGGTACATGGTGTCCACTGAACGAAGCAGTATCTCCCTGTGACCCACTCGAGTTCTATGATCTGAAACAGTATAGAACCCGTCTGGAAGAGGGACAGAAACGAACCGGTCTCCTTGATGCGATCCAGACAGGTACAGGTATGCTTCATGGGATTCCAGTAGCCTTAGGGGTGATGGACTTCCGTTTCATGGGAGGAAGTATGGGATCTGTTGTGGGAGAGAAATTAACTCGTCTCATTGAAATGGCTACCCAGGAAGGTATGGCAGTCATTATTGTTTGTGCTTCTGGGGGAGCCCGTATGCAAGAGGGAATTTTGAGCCTTATGCAGATGGCCAAAATCTCGGCAGCTCTCCATATCCATCAAGCTCATGCCAAGCTGTTATATCTGGCTATTCTCACCTCCCCAACGACCGGAGGAGTCACGGCAAGTTTTGCTATGCTTGGGGACCTAATTATTGCAGAACCTAAGGCACTGATCGGGTTTGCGGGAAGACGTGTTATTGAACAGACTCTTCTGGAAGATTTACCAGAGAATTTCCAAACTTCTGAGTACTTGTTGTACCATGGCCTTCTTGATCTGATTGTTCCAAGATCTCTTTTGAAAGAAGCTCTACGGGAAATTCTTACGCTCTATCGTGATGCGCCATTGCGACGTCCAGGAGCTCTTCCTTATGGATTGCAAGGTAAGCTTACCCCTCTGCAAGAGGAGAGAATGCGCCGTACCTGGGATAGTACTTGGCCTGATCTACAGGAGAAATTCCTGAGTGAATTCTCCCGTGATCCTAACGCCTACAAGGATCTGAATCGTGATGCTACCCTGGCAGCTGCTAAGGGGATGACAGTCCGCTGGGCCATCAAGCCTACGCAGTAATCTAAAAAGTAGGACTGATCTTTCTTTCTAGATATATTTACTTCAACCATTCATTAAGGATTCCTGCATGGATTTTCAATCAATTGTCGCTTCCCTGCATTTGGCCAACCTTTGGCCCGAGGGATTCATTCTTCTCACCCTTTTGGTCCTTGTGAGCTTGGACCTGACGCTCAATAATTTCTCCCGTCGTTGGATCGAAGCAATTACTTATGGAGGGCTTACGGGAGCTCTCGTGAGCCTAGTGGCTATCGATTCCACTTCGATCCCTCCCATGACATTCTCGGGCAGCTTCCAGGCAGATATGCTCAGTGTAGTATTTCGTGGATTTCTTATACTTTCCTGTGGACTATGTGTCCTGCTTTCTCTTGAGTATGTAGAACAGGCAGGTCACGCCCTTGTGGAATTCATGGTACTTTTATTGACGGCTACTCTAGGAGGTATGCTGCTGGCTGGTGCTAATGATCTTGTTCTGATGTTTGTTGCTCTCGAAACTCTCGGGCTATCTTCCTATATGCTAACTGGCTATATGAAACGAGATGCTCGCTCCAATGAAGCAGCCTTGAAATATCTTTTAATCGGAGGAGCAAGTTCTTCCTTCTTTTTATACGGTGTCTCGTGGCTTTATGGAGCCTCTGGAGGACATGTAGAATTAGATTATGTGGCAAATGCGTTGATGGCTACAGATCTCAGCAATTCTTTAGCTTGTGGGATTGCTCTTCTTCTCATGACTGTAGGGGTAGGCTTTAAACTATCGGCTGCTCCTTTCCACCAATGGACTCCCGATGTATATCAAGGTTCTCCAACCCCAGTAGTTGCCTTTTTATCTGTTGGTTCCAAAGCAGCTGGCCTAGTCCTGACCGTCCGCATGCTCGCAACACTCTTCCCAGGACTTACAGAAGAATGGCACGAGATTTTTGCAATTTTAGCCATTCTTAGCATGGTGATTGGTAATGTAATTGCCCTGGCTCAAACAAGTGTGAAACGTATGCTAGGATACTCCTCAGTAGCTCAAGCAGGGTTTCTACTGATTGGTCTTTTAACAGGTCACGAAGAAGGGTATTCAAGCATGATCCTCTACATGTTGATCTATATCTTAATGAACCTAGGAGCCTTTGCTTGTGTGATTCTCTTTGGACTTCGTACTGGAACTGATCAGATTCAAGATTATTCAGGTCTTTTACATAAGGATCCTTTCCTAGCTGTCTGTTTTACAGTCTGTCTTCTCTCCCTCGGAGGCATTCCTCCTTTGGCAGGATTCTTTGGGAAAGTGTATCTGTTTTGGGTTGGTTGGCAAGCAGGTCTCTATACACTTGTTATGATTGGTTTGATTACCAGTGTCATTTCCATCTATTACTATCTGGGAGTGGTCAAGATTATGTTGGTCAAGCCTCGTCAGGAAATGTCTCTATCGGTTCAACAGTACCCAACCCGCGCCTGGGCTATTGAGGCACTACAGCCCCTAGAAGTGAGTATTTTAGTCTGTGTTGTAGGGTCTTTGGGGATTGGTGTTGCAGGAAATTCTATCTTTAATGCAGCAAGCTGGGCAGTCTTACAAACACCAATTCTTCTCTAATCTAAACCTTACATAGAGAGATTCTAGAGAGAAATTGAAGGATTCTTGCTGGGAAGAAACATTTCTTCCCAGCAAGGATTGACGTTTCTGATCCTCCTGTAGTAGGATTCGAAGGAAGGAGAGGCCTCTGTGGCGGAATTGGTAGACGCGTCTCGCTCAAAATGAGATGCCTTTGGTGTGTGGGTTCGAGTCCCACCGGAGGCACTCCTTCCTCAAGAATGACTTATCCATGCTTCTGCATAAAGAGTGAGAGGGAATAGGTGCTGTGGTGTGTGGTTCGAATTAGACAGAATTGTCTTTCTAGATATAATGAATAGGAAAGAACCTTAGAGCGGTAATTCTTTAGAGAAGGAGCGTGGAAGTATGGAAACTAATATCCTGGGTCTCATTGCAACAGCTTTGTTTATTATTATCCCAACCTCTTTTCTGTTGATCTTGTATGTAAAAACTGCTAGCGCAGAATAGTACTCACTGGGAGAGGAATAACCTCTCCCAGCTAGAAGCACCCCCTATATGGGAGGGTGGCTAACATAGTGCAAACTTCGCTATACTACAACCTAGCAGGCCTTCGTGGTGGAACGGTAGACACGCTATCTTGAGGGGGTAGTGCCCGTACGGGCGTGAGGGTTCGAATCCCTCCGAAGGCATCTTAACTATTTATCCTTTACGTGCATAGTACTCAACGACTAAGAGTTCATTGATTTGCAGGCTAACCCACTGACGACTTGCGACCCCAGTCACAGTCCCCAAAAGCTTATCCTTATCAAAGCTCAAATGAGAAGGAATACGGACGGAAGGGAGGGAAGCTACATAGCTTTCCACAAGTTGGCGGGATGCCTTGCGATCGCGCACTCCAATAATATCCTGGGGTTGGCAAGAATAACTCGCAATATCTACAACCCCTTCATTGACCGTAATATGGCCATGATTGACAAGTTGACGTGCAGCCACAACCGTCGGTGCCATCCCAAGACGAAAAACAAGATGATCAAGACGCATTTCAAGTAACTGAAGAAGGGTCTCTCCAGTAGATCCCTTCGCCCGTTTTGCTTGTCGCACATAACGGAGAAGTTGACGTTCTGTGAGTCCATAGTTATATCGAAGCTTTTGTTTCTCTTGCAAACGAATGCCAAATTCTGAAGGTTTTTTATCCACTCCTCCATGTTGTCCAGGGCGATTCTGATTGCGAGGAACCTTACGAGTGAGGCCTGGCAATTCTCCCAAACGTCGAACAATACGGAGACGTGGACCAAGGTAACGAGACATAAGAACTATACCGTCTAGAGAATGAAGAACCAAATTACACTACCGCCACAGCGATAGGAGTCATGTTTAGAATAACACAAGACCATCTTTTAACAAGAGGATAAGAAGAAGCCTGCGGCCGGAATTGAACCGGCGACCTTCGCTTTACAAGAGCGGAGCTCTACCACTGAGCTAAGCAGGCACACCTTTAACTATAACATATACTGCTCCCACTTGCTCCTCTCGCCTAGCTACGCTACACTGAAAAGGAAGAGTAGCTTATGATGCCATAATGATCCCTCGCAAAGGAGTCGAAAAGAATCTATGTTAACCCTAAAAATCTTTGTCTACACTGTAGTAACTTTCTTCGTCTCTCTCTTTATCTTTGGATTCCTATCCAATGACCCAGGACGAAACCCAGGTCAGAAGGATCTATCTTAGATCTTCTTCTTCCCCCCTCAGGGGGGAATTGACAGGCAAGTACGTCGAATGATATCCTGACAATAGATGAGCGGATATGGCGTAGAGGTAACGCGAGACCTTGCCAAGGTTTAGTCGCGGGTTCAATTCCCGCTATCCGCTATCAAAGAAAGCCCCCTATAATCGACTAGGAATGGACAGAGGGAATGGGTTGGACCCGTCAATAGATTCAACGGTTCTGTGGATTCGAGGGAAAATCGATCCCTTGCAGGAAAATGCTCGTATAATGAGTATATATAGAAGAAATATATATTTAGGGAGTTTACATATGGCTGCTTCTTTTCTGCCTTCTATCTTTGTTCCACTTGTAGGATTGGTGTTCCCAGCTGTTGCAATGGCATCTCTTTTTCTCTACATTGAGCAAGAAGAGATTGGATAACCATGGTACCTAGCCCTAGTTGGGGTGGTACGATACCGGCCCTTCTAAGGTCCTGGGCTATGCCCAGGTACCGAAGGTACCGGGCAAGCCATTCCCTTACAGGGAAGAGCCTAGCCCTGTGTAGGATCCGTAGAAAAAGATTCCTACCAAAGTCAAGGCAGCAAGTCCTGCCACTGTGCCTACAAGCCACAATGGGATTCGTCCAGTTGTTCCAGTATTTGACATCGCGATGCAATCTCTCCAGTCTTACATATGGGCTCTGGTTGGAAACCCAACGAGCCAAAAGTATCATAATGAACGGGGTCCTTACCCAATTGAGATCTTGCCCTGGGCCCTTGAAGGACCCATCAGCTATTCATCCCACGGGGTCTAGACATCCGAACCTATATTGCTTCTTTAGTTGAAGATATAGTTCGAGAACAAGATCGCCAAAACAAAAATTAGTAGCAACCCCCAGTAGAGGCTGGTACGATTCAATTCGACGGTTTGCTTGTTAGGATTTGGTCGTGTCATAGTTCCCTCCTCTTAGCGCTGAATGAATTGCATGGCTGTGATGGAGCCTAGGAAGAAAACAGTTGGAACCGCCAGTGCATGAACTGCAAGCCAGCGGAAAGTAAAAATCGGATATGTGTATTGCTTGGTCATAGCTTTAGAGTCCCTCCGTCAACTGATCCATTTGGTCAAGTGCATTGAAACGATCGGTAATCAGCGGAGTTACTTGACGCTCTTCCGTGAAGTACTCATTCGGGCGAGGGCTACCAAATACATCATACGCAAGCCCTGTGCTTACAAACAACCATCCCGCTACAAAGAGAGAAGGGATAGTGATGCTGTGAATAACCCAGTAACGAATACTGGTAATAATATCAGTAAACGGACGTTCTCCAGTGGTACCAGACATGTCAAACTCCTTCTATCTAACTCATGCGAGCTTGGGGGAAAATCCTTTTCTGGCTTGCCTGGATCTAGCCACAGGGCCAGGTCTCCAAGCTAGTAGAATCTTAGGGGACAAAGTCGTCTCCCCAAGCACCAACTCTTTCTTAGTATATCCATGAGACGACTCTTGGGCAAGCCACGCCCCCCTGGGGTCGTTCCGATAAGCCGGGTTCTGTTTAAATGTGATTATCTATCTGGAAGGTATATTGCCATACCTTTCTAGCGGCACGAAGCCTTGCTCCCAATCGGGGTATACCGAGGATTCGGTTTCCACCGTTCCTGGAAGAGCCAGCTTACCCTGAAGGCTTGCTTCCCTTCCTTTGCACCCTTTTTTTAGTCGAGTCGGCTAAAAGAGGTCTATTTCTGTGGCACTAGCCTCCCCAGTCAAACTGGTACTGGGTATTACCCAGCGATTCAGGAAGAGGGAGCCCGGACTTTCCTCAAGGATCACTCCTTGCAATCACTTCTCGATTCCCTAGGGGGGCAATCAATTAACGGTTTTGGATCGATGTTGTTTCTTCTACTGCAGTTAATTCAGAGGCTTGACTCGTATCAAGGCCAAGTGAATCTGTCAGAGTATCACGAAACTCACGAGGTGGTACTTGGCGGGTAGGAGCCTCCAGGTATTGACCTGTCAAGACTGGTGGTACGAGAACAAGATCATGGGAAATTGTATGGTAACGATGTACTTGTTCAATTTGTCCACGCTCCAGAATTTGTTCCTGAGCTACCTTCTTACGGAGTTTAATAACAGCATCGACAATCGCCTCAGGTTTCGGAGGACATCCTGGGAGGTAGACATCGACGGGTATTAGTTTGTCAACTCCTCGGACAGTCGAATAAGAATCGGTACTGAACATACCCCCGGTAATTGTACAAGCCCCCATAGCAATCACATACTTAGGCTCCGGCATTTGTTCATAAAGCCTAACGAGTGAGGGAGCCATCTTCATGGTGACAGTACCGGCTGTAATAATTAAATCTGCTTGACGGGGACTTGATCGTGGAACAAGCCCAAATCTATCGAAATCAAATCGCGAACCAATCAAACAAGCAAATTCAATAAAACAACAACTTGTTCCATAAAGGAGCGGCCATAAACTGGAAAGACGTGCCCAATTATAGAGATCATTCAAGGTTGTCAAAATAACATTATTCGCTAAATCCTGGGTTACCTCAGAGGCTTCCAAAGGATACATCTCTGGAGAAGGATTGGGTGAATTTAAGACCATTCCAAAGCTCCTTTGCGCCATGCATAGACGAGTCCTAGTAAAAGGATCGTAATAAATACCAACACTTCAATGAATGCAGAAAGGCCTAATCGCTCAAACGTAACAGCCCACGGATAGAGGAAGAGGGTCTCTACATCAAATAAGACAAAGACAAGGGCGAACATATAGTATCGGATATTAAATTGGACCCAAGATTCTCCCATGGGTTCAATCCCTGACTCATAAGTCGTACGACGCTCTGGTCCCCCGCCTTTTGGACGAATCAAACGGGAAGCATTAAGGGCCAAGACTGGTACTGCACTGGCCACCAGTAAAAAGACAAGGGCATATTCATACCCATCTAATACGAACATAAAACAGCTCCAGAGCCATTTACCCACGAACGAATTGATCTCCGCTAGCGGTTTTTTCCTAATCTAGTAATTAAGGGGCGTGCACATCTGCATCAGCTTGAAGGCGAACGACGGGGTTTGAACCCGCGAATGTTGGAGTCACAATCCAATGCCTTACCACTTGGCTACGTCCGCCATGACGTATCTTCAGTATAGCATGTCGTGTCGATCCACAACATACTATGGAATTTTTTCTTGATCCTTCAAACTTTTCAGATAGCAGGATAGAAAAAACAGGACTTGAGTGTGGGAGATCATACCCTAGACCCTGGGTTGTCTGGGATTCGAACCCAGGACCAGTCGGTTAAAAGCCGAGTACTCTACCGCTGAGCTAACAACCCACACTGTTAGGATAGCATGAAAGGAGAAAGATCGAACCTTCCTGGGACCAATCCTATCTACACGATCGCTTTCTTCTAGTGTACACTAGAAGAAGATATGTTCACTCGAAGGAAAGAACGGTACCGCTAGTGGAGCGGATGAATCGCTCCCACGGGAGCATGTTCATTCCTACTTGATGAATGGATCGTATCTTGCTGAATGCTGTTTGGAGGATTTCTATGTCTACTGTATCTATCCTGCTCGCAACCTTGCCAGAGGCATATTTGCCATTTCGCCCGATCGTAGATATCTTGCCTGCTGTACCGGTATTGTTCTTGTTGCTTGCGTTTGTTTGGCAAGCAGCAGTCAGTTTTCGTTAGAAATACTGCCAGGGTCCTCCCAATTGGGAGGGTCTAATCCGCCCTCTGCCGTCTAAAGAGGTGGGAGACCACTGAGAATCTTCGGACTGAGAGGGCACGGATTCCTGAACCCATCGTTCAGGATCTAGGAGGGGTGGCAGAGTGGTTGATTGCGACGGTCTCGAAAATCGTTTTCGTGGAAGCGAACGGGGGTTCGAATCCCCCCCTCTCCGTTGGCCAGATCCACTTGGTCATGTACAATAGAAACAACCCTACAAATCATCAAGATGAGGTGAATCATGGATTTGCTAGTAATTGGTCAACTTACCGCACTCCTATTTATCGTAGCGGCTGGTCCGCTCGTGATTGTTCTGCTCGCGGCACGCCGAGGCAATCTCTAAGCTATGCTTCCCAGGGACCTCCCCGGTCCCCTGGGATCTGCCAGACCTATTTTACTGAAAATCATTGAGTTTGAGGATGTAGGCTGCAAGATGCACGACTAGAAAAAAAGCAACCCCAGACCAATTCATCAACTTAATAAAAAATTTCACTTCTTTAAAGTTGGCAAAGAATCGACTCTCACTCAAATTTTGAGTGAGTCCTTCTCCTTGAGGTCCCTGAGACACGACAAGAAGAATCATAAAGGCTGAGGAAAGCATACGTAAAGATGGGACAAGTTCCATACAAATCCTCCATAGTTAGGACGCCGACTAAGAGTCGGCCAGGTTGAGCTGTATTATTTTTAACATAAATACTTGCCAGCCCCTAGAGATATCTGCTACAGTAATGGCATAGAGATAGCCGGGATAGCTCAGTCGGTAGAGCAGAGGACTGAAAATCCTCGTGTCACCAGTTCAAGTCTGGTTCCTGGCATACATTGTCTTCTCATTAAGGGAAGCATAGGGATTTTTTTGGAAAAGTTTTGCTGGGCTGATAAGACTTACACCTTTCTTTTGACTACAGAAGGCTGGGGCGGAAGGATTCGAACCTCCGAATGACGGGGCCAAAACCCGTTGCCTTACCACTTGGCCACGCCCCAACTAGAACCTATCGGATAGAATAACATGGACTCTCCAGTCTATGTCAAGCCTCAGTTGGAGACTCTTGTTGATCTGCTTCGATACGTTCGATAATCTTACGAAGGTAAAGAATCTCTTGCTCTACAAGAGTACAAATATTTGTCAAGGAAGATTCTGTAGCGGGATTCCAATGAGTCTCCAGATAAGGAAGAAGTTCATAGCGGAGACGATTTCTTCGGCCCTGCATTTGCCGATGAATAGGATCAGGATAAATGGGAAGCTTCCAGCGCTGCCCCCATGCAGTAAGGGTTCTACGACGAACTCTATGAGTGGGACGAGCTAGGGAGAGAGGTAAATAGGCTCGCCAGCTAACCAAATCGACCCCCTCCCGCCCCCACTCTTCCGATCCAAGAACTCCACCCGTCCAAATATAACTGATAATTGAACTGGATGTCAGGGAAGATAAAGCACCAACCCCTCCCCCTCTCAAAATATGTCCGATGATACTCTCGAGAGTATCGGTCGCTGTATGGGCTGTCACTACAACTCCATACCCATGACGATTAGCAACCCTGGTTGCAGCCTCATAACGCCAAAGCCTTGCTGGTTGTTCCTTGGAGAGTGTTCGAGGAGTTGTTACACAGTAGTAGGGGATGGCTAAGAGAGAAGCCACTTGGCTGATTTGACTAGCCATGGCAAGATCTTCTCTCGTCCAACCATGTTGGCAATGAAGAATCCCAAGCTGGTTGATCCAGGTTTTTCGTTGATAGAGCATGCCAGAGAGGAGGGCCATGGAATCCTGTCCCCCTGAAATGCAGAGGAGTATAGAAGGAAAGTTTTTTGTGCTTGTTGACATGTTAAAAATCTAGGATGGCCCCCCGGGAGTGGGGGGCTATTTTGAGGTTCGATCAATCCCTTGCGGGAAAGAATACTCAATTAGTCCAAAGGACGCATGAATAGAGATGGCTCAGTATCACGATCAATTCCTTTCTCAAAACCAGCTGCTGCTGCACGTGCACGACCTGCATGCCACAGGTGCGCTACGAAGAAGAAGAAACCAAGGATAAAGTGAGAAGCTGCCAACCAACTACGTGGGGATACATAGTTAACAGCGTTAATCTCAGTTGCTACTCCTCCTACAGAGTTAATGGATCCAAGAGGTGCATGAGTCATGTACTCTGCAGAACGTCGCTCCTGCCAAGGCTGGATGTCGTTCTTCAACTTGTTCAAGTCCAATCCGTTTGGTCCACGAAGAGGCTCAACCCATGGTGCACGCAAGTCCCAGAATCGCATAGTTTCACCACCGAAGATAATCTCTCCAGTCGGGGAACGCATTAGGTACTTACCAAGACCAGTCGGTCCTTGTGCAGATGCAATGTTAGCACCAAGACGCTGGTCACGGACCAAGAAAGTAAATGCTTGTGCCTGAGATGCTTCTGCAGCAGTTGGGCCATAGAATTCACTTGGGTATGCAGTGTTGTTATACCATGCCATACAACATGCAGTGAAGCCCATCAAAGAGATAGCTGCAAGACTGTAGGAAAGGTATGCTTCACCGGACCATACAAAGGCACGACGTGCCCATGCCCATGGCTTTGTCAAGATGTGCCAGATACCACCGAACACACACATAGTACCGATCCATAGGTGACCACCGATTACATCTTCCATGTTATCAACGGAAACAATCCATCCATCTCCTCCGAAAGGAGACTTAAGAAGGTAGCTCAAGATAACAGCAGGACTAACAGTCGGATCAGTGATGATACGTACATCTCCTCCTCCTGGAGCCCAAGTGTCATAGACACCACCTAGGTAACGTGCTTTCAAGACAAGCAAGAGAGCTCCCAACCCAAGAAGAATCAGGTGAATACCTAGAATAGTCGTCATCTTGTTCTTATCTTTCCAAACATATCCGAAGAATGGGAAAGACTCCTCCAAAGTTTCTGGACCAATCAAGGAATGGTAAACTCCACCAAATCCAAGAACTGCAGAAGAAATCAAGTGCAAAACACCGGATACGAAGTATGGGAATGTATCCAAGACTTCTCCTCCTGGTCCAACTCCATACCCGAGAGTAGCAAGGTGAGGAAGAAGGATCAACCCCTGCTCATACATAGGCTTTTCAGGAACAAAGTGTGCAACCTCAAAAAGGTTCATTGCACCTGCCCAAAAAACAATCAAGCCTGCATGGGCAACGTGTGCACCCAAGAGCTTTCCAGATAGGTTGATAAGTCGTGCGTTACCCGCCCACCATGCGAATCCAGTAGATTCTTGGTCACGGCCACCTACGACAAGAGTTCCATTAAAGAGCGTTTCCACGTGGTAGTACCTCCTCAGGGAATACAAGCTGTTCGTGCGGCTGATCTTGTGCAGCCATCCAAGCACGGATACCTTCGTTTAGAAGAATGTTCTTCGTGTAGAAAGTTTCAAATTCAGGATCTTCTGCTGCACGAATTTCCTGGGATACAAAGTCATAAGCACGTAGGTTGAGGGCTAGACCTACAACTCCAATTGCACTCATCCAAAGACCTGTTACAGGAACAAACAACATGAAGAAGTGAAGCCAACGCTTGTTAGAGAAAGCGATTCCGAAAATCTGAGACCAGAATCGGTTCGCCGTTACCATGGAGTAAGTCTCTTCTGCCTGCGTCGGGTTGAAGGCACGGAATGTATTGGATCCGTCTCCATCCTCAAAAATTGTATTCTCTACAGTTGCTCCATGAATTGCACAAAGCAATGCAGCACCCAATACTCCTGCTACTCCCATCATATGGAATGGGTTCAGAGTCCAGTTATGGAATCCCTGGAAGAACAAGATGAAACGGAAAATTGCTGCTACACCAAAACTTGGTGCAAAGAACCATCCGGACTGTCCTAGTGGGTAGATCAAGAATACGGATACAAAAACAGAGATCGGTGCAGAGAATGCAATTGCATTGTATGGACGAAGTCCAACAGCACGAGCAATCTCAAACTGACGTAGCATGAAGCCAATCAGACCAAAAGATCCGTGAAGAGCTACAAAAGTCCACAAACCACCTAGCTGACACCAGCGAGTGAAATCACCCTGTGCTTCTGGTCCCCATAGGAGAAGAAGGGAGTGTGCCATACTGTTTGCTGGCGTAGATACTGCTACAGTCAAGAAGTTACATCCTTCTAGGAAAGAGCTTGCCAATCCGTGCGTGTACCAAGAAGTAACAAAAGTGATACCGGTCAACCAACCGCCCAATGCGAAGTACGCACAAGGGAACAACAAAAGACCAGACCAACCGAAGTATACAAAACGGTCACGTCGTAGCCAATCGTCCATATCATCGAACAAACCACGCTTCTCTTCAGCTTTACCGATTGCGATAGTCACAAAGTTTATCTCCAACAAAATCTATTCCTAAGTTACTCACCCCTGAGGGGAATACTTTTCTTTTCTGTACGATAATGCTTATTATAAGGGGCCATGCATACCATTTCACTCTTTTATTTTTATAAAAGTTAATCCGTCTTACCAAAAGAGGATGGATATCTCCCCCCTCCCTGTTCAGGAGAGGAGAGTCTCTAGAGACTAGAGATTCAATTGATCACCACGGCGATACTGAAGATACGCCGTAACAAATAATCCAGAAAGGCTAACAGGAATAAGACCTAGAACGATACCAGAAAGAAGAGGTTCAACCATATAGAGGGAGTCCAACTAGAAAAGTAAGAAGAGGGAGGTAGTCATAATGATGCCCGTGCTGGGCTTGACTGAAAAGCTCTTAGATCAATTTGATCGCACGCAAACCAAGGTAGGTGACGACGGTGAAGGCAAGGGCTCCAGCTAAGAGGCCAAAATAACTAATAACGGTAAACATGATAAGACCTCACTGATTAGGGAAGATTGGGTCTCTCCCTCATAGATATCTCTCGGATTGCACCCATCTCTGGTACTTTTCGATGGAACTCATAGATCTCTCGACAATGTCGATTTTCTGTGAAGAGAATCCATTGGATCAAGGGTTCAGACATTTTATTCTGGTAGGCAAGGATTTCTAGGGCATCCCGATAGGTTGTCTCTTTCGCCATAGCCTGTACAAGAAAAGGCTCCCAAGAGAGAGGTAGAAAACCCCCATGAAGCTTGACACTCGGCAGGGAGGTACTCTCTTGGGGATCCGCGAGGGATTCAGCTACCCTCACACAGGTTGGAAGCCTAGGAGTCTCAGAGAGAAGCAAAAGTTTTTGCAGAGCTTGAAAACGTTCTGCCTGTTCTTCTGCTTGTCCTGCAAGCCTCTGACAAATACGTGCCCCTTCTAACCAGCCCAAGGATGTAAAAGATTCACCCAACCAGGGATATAGATAATCTGCATGGTAGCGTTCCTTCCTTTCAAAGGACGCGACAATGCTTTGCCAGGATCCGCACCCAGATACATGAGGGAGGAAAAAAGAATTCATGAATCAATGCTCTTACTTCGCAAAAGGCAATCAAACACTTAGGAGGAGAGAAGGACTCCTTTAGAAATTCATTTCAGCTAGCTGAACCTTCTCGAACTGCTTCTTCTTGAGTACCAAGAAAACTTGAGCAATAATTACAGAGGCAAAGAAGAGCATCAAGCCTTGAATACGAGCTGGGTTTTGCAGAACGACTTCAGTTTCTGTTTGGCCAAAACCACCAACATTTGGATTATTCGTCAAAGGTTGATCAGCTTTTACTGCCTGTCCTTCTTTCACCAAAAGGGTTGGTCCTACAGGGATAACATCTACAACACTTGTACCTTCTGCTGTTGTAATCGTAACACTGGATTCTCCATTCTCAGAGACCTCAATCTTGCTGACTGTACCGGCAGCAGAAGCGTTGTAAACAGTATTGTTACTCTTACTACCATTTGGATAGAGTTGTCCGCGACCACGGTTTCCGCCCAAGTAGATTGGGTACTTTAGGAAAGCTACATCTGGATCTTTCGCAGGATCTGGTGCTAGGATCGGGAAGACCATTTCACTGTATTTCTTTCCAGGTACAGGACCAACTACGACAATATTAGTTTGATCCGCACTGTAAGGTTGGAAATAGAGTTTCCCAACCTTCTTTTTCATCTCTTCTGGAATACGATCTGCAGGAGCGATCTGGAAACCTTCAGGAAGAATCAAGACAGCTCCGACGTTCAGAGCACCTTTCTTACCATTTCCTAGAACCTGTTTAATTTGCTGATCATAAGGGATCTTTACAACAGCTTCAAACACAGTATCTGGAAGAACTGCCTGAGGGACTTCAATGTCTACAGGCTTTTGTGCCAAGTGACAGTTAGCACAGACAATACGTCCCGTAGCTTCACGGGGATTTGCATAATTTTCCTGCGCATAGACAGGATACGCTTGAGCCTCTAAAGGCGCTTGGAGGGACCCCAAGAGAGCTAGGAGACTGACCAAAAGACCAGGTCGTAGTTTCGAAACACAGAGTGGTTGCATAGTTGGAAATTACTTGGAGGATAGAAATTTTCTTCTCTCTCCTATCTTAACTTCAAAGTCCTTGCAAAAGAAGCCCCCTTACTCATTCATATTGTGATAGGTGGCTACAGCGGAAGGAGAAATTTGATTCAAGTAACGAAAAATCCAATATTTCAACACTGTATCTAACACGACTGGGAAAGTGGCAACAAAGAGAAAAATGAAATTAGGACTTTCCGGGAGACCAAGATGTCGAAGGACCAGTTCTAGAAGCACTTCCCAGCCATGAGGGGAATGGAACCCTACAAATACATCTGTGCAGAGGATAATGAGGAAAGCCTTGGTGGCATCACTCAAACTATAGAGAAGCTCATCGAGGAAAGATTTGAGGACAGCAATTTGTGCCGTACCAGTTGTCAGAAGAATTATAAGGGTCAGCCCAGCTACTAAATCCCCTAATAAATTCGTCATCGATTGGATGGAATCCTCATTATAAGCTTCGGCCAAAGCCACTGCTTTCCGATTTAATTGAACACTTAATTCTGGTGCCTCCAAAGGAGACATCTCTCCTGTAAGCATTTCAAAATACAGTTTCTCTTGGAATGCTTGCATCTCTCGAAAGGCACGATCCTGTTGGTAGGTATTGAGAAAAATTTCTGAATGAGATTCATTCCACCAGTGAGACATCAGAGGAGAAAGAACCAGAAATTTCAATGGTACACTCACAAGCCATGGAATCAGTACAAGACTTGCCAGATATCGAAAAGAAGCAAGCATTTGATAACGAGAAATCCGAAACTCTTGAATGACAAGGGTTTCGGTCGTCGGGGAAAGTTCCCTGCGAAAACGATCGAAGGTGCGAGTAATAGATCGTGGAACAAGCCCAGTTTTTTCAAAAGCAAGAGTTGGGGTACGACGTCCTTCCCTGCCCCGAAATACCTCGGGAGATTCGACTTGCGGAGAAACTGGCTCGCGATCAAACAGATCTTTTTGCCAGGATTCCAAATCAAGAAGGTAGCGATCAATTAACTGAAGACGTTCCCACACATCCCCCCCCTCGGCGATTTGTTGTCCGGCTAGGAGGGTGGTGCTGAGACGAAATTCTGCTAAACGGATCCGGGTTGTCCAAGCGTAGCGAGTGAGCTGCGCTTGGAGATAGGCTTCTGCACTATTCAGAGCCTTAGGGTTTGGTCTAGGTTCTCCATACGCTCGAAGATAATCAGCGCGAATGGTTTGCATGCGGTTCGCGGATTCATAAGCTATCTCGAGAGCCCGCTCAGGAGTATTGCCCCACCAGCTCCATGCAAAGAATTGATTCATGAGTTTAGAGACCTTCCAAAGGTACCTGTAGGAAACCAGCTAATTCAGCGCCTTGACGCTCAAGTTCTGCAAGAGTAAGAGGTTGACCAATGCGTGTTAAGGGAACCTCTCGACGTCCTTTCAGACGGACATAGAGAGTTCTCTTGGGATTCACACCTTCCTGGATATCCATCCGAATCGCTTCTACATCAGTCAGAGGAGAGGTTAAATCAATCCGACGATTTTTGCCTGGGAATCCCCATCGAAAAATCCGAATTCTCCCCTTCTGTTTATCAAATTCATTAAAGCCTCCCCCGACATCCCAAAGAATTGTGAGCCACAAGTAAAGGCTTAAGAGTAATCCCATCGTTCCATAGAAACCCATGACTAACCCCTGAGGCAGGAAGGTAATTTCCTGAGCCGAGATCATCGGAAGAAGATTGATTCCTAACCTGCTGGATAAAGACACTAGGAGAAACCCGAGTCCACCAATGGAAAGAATAAGCGCCCAACAATAGTTGCTGGAACGGCGGGACCCTACAATTGGGTCACGACGGACCGAAGAGTCAAAAGAATTCACCATACATTTCTTGCTCCTAATAAATCGTAGACTTGGGAGTGCCCGCCCTGGAAGGACGGGATCAACGTGGTTACTGGACCTCAGGTTCACGTAGGAAGCGTTCCTGTAGACGTGCCTGCTTTCCAACACGCTCTCGAAGATAGTATAGTTTGGCACGGCGTACTTGGGAAGAACGCAATACTTCAATAAAACTAATTCTTGGGGAATGAATTAAAAAAATACGTTCTACTCCAATCCCTTGGAAGGTACGGCGTACCGTAATGGTAGAGTTGAGACCAGCACGATGTTGAGCAATGACTGTTCCCTGATAAGGTTGGATACGTTCCTTCTCTCCTTCTCGAATAAGCACCCCAACCTTAACCTGATCACCCACTCGAATCGTAGGTAGGTTAGTTTTTAGAAGGGGTTTTTCTATGCTGCGTACTAAAGTTTGTGTTTCCATATGATGGGAGTTCCTAAATATTTCATTCTAGAGGGGTCCTCCCAGGGGGAGGACCAAAGACTCTTCAGGAGAGACTATTATTCAATAATTTTCGAAACAACACCCGCTCCTACTGTGCGTCCTCCTTCACGGATGGCAAAACGCATTCCATTTTCAATCGCAATAGGTTGGATGAGTTCTACCGTCATCTTGATACGATCACCTGGCATAACCATTTGGGTCGTAGAGTCATCATCTGCACGGAATGCAGCAATTTTTCCTGTCACGTCAGTTGTACGGACATAGAACTGTGGTCGGTAGCCCTGGAAGAATGGAGTATGGCGTCCTCCCTCTTCTTTGGTCAAAATATAGACTTGAGATTCAAATTGAGTATGAGGAGTAATAGTTTTTGGAGCTGCCAAAACCATTCCACGTTGGATTTGCTCTTTTTGGATACCTCGTAGCAAAACTCCTACATTGTCTCCTGCCTGGCTCTCCTCCAAAGTTTTTTGGAACATTTCCAAGCCTGTGACGGTCGTTTCTTGAGTGTTCGCTAGACCTACCAACTCAACTGTATCTCCAACTGTAATCAAACCACGCTCTACACGCCCTGTTGCAACAGTTCCACGTCCTGTAATGGAGAAAACATCCTCAACAGCCATCAAGAAAGGTTTGTCGGTTGCACGTTCTGGGGTTGGTACATAATTATCTACCTCATCCATCAATGCATAAATTTTATCGACCCACTCATTGTCTCCCTTAGAGATATCTGGGTTTTCACTCAAGGCTTCGAGAGCCAAGAGAGCAGATCCTGCAACGACAGGAATGTCGTCCCCAGGGAACTCATAATTACTTAAAGTTTCACGGACTTCCAATTCGACTAGCTCGAGAAGCTCTTCATCATCGACTTGATCCTGCTTGTTGAGGAAAACAACGATATTCGGTACTCCAACTTGCTTAGCCAATAGAATGTGCTCTTTCGTTTGAGGCATTGGGCCATCAGCCCCTGATACCACAAGAATCGCTCCATCCATTTGGGCTGCCCCAGTAATCATATTCTTGACATAATCGGCGTGTCCAGGACAATCTACGTGAGCATAGTGACGGGTTTCCGTCTCATACTCTACGTGAGCTGTATTAATCGTGATACCTCGTGCCTTTTCCTCTGGGGCAGAATCAATATCTTCATAATTCTTTCCTGCTCCCCCCCCTGCCAAAGACATTGCCATAGTAATGGCAGCTGTCAGGGTAGTTTTACCATGGTCAACGTGTCCAATAGTCCCAATATTGACATGTGGTTTAGTTCGTGTAAACTTTTCGCGTGCCATAAATGCTGAATGATCTGGATAGGCTAATAACGGATGTTATGACTGTCTCTACGACCTAAGAGAGTAGTATGAAATTAAATTTTAATTACCCCTCTTTGCAGAGGGGCAAGCAACCACCATCGAGTAGATCGAATTAAAAACGGAAGTGTGCAAAGGCTTTATTGGCCTCTGCCATTCGATGAGATTCTTCTCGTTGACGCACTGCACTGCCTAATTTATTAGCAGCATCTAAAATTTCATTCGAGAGATTCGAAACCATATCACGACCCGAACGGTTACGAGCAGCCGAGAGAAGCCAGCGCAATGCCAGGGCTGTACCGCGTTCAGGATCGACCTCCATAGGAACTTGGTAGATGGAACCTCCAATACGTCGTGCTTTCACTTCAAGAAGAGGAGTAGAGTTTTGAACAGCTTCTTCTAGGACTTGAAGAGGATCGCGCTGAGTTGTCTCTTCAATTTGTTTCATAGAAGCGTAAAAGATTCGATAAGCAAGAGATTTCTTGCCACTTTTTAAAAGGCGATGGATGACCATCGTCACTAACCGGCTATTGTAAATAGGATCCGGACGGAGTGGGCGTTTGGGAGGAGTAGTACGACGAGACATAGGAAATAGGTCCTTACTAAAGAATGAATCAAGTCAATGGCTGCGAGAAGCTCGAGCCCTATTACTGTGGGCGTTTCGCCCCATATTTCGAACGACTCTGCGTGCGATCTTTGACACCCGCTGTATCAAGACTCCCTCGCACAACGTGATATCGAACTCCTGGAAGGTCTTTCACTCGTCCACCACGAACTAGTACAATAGAATGCTCTTGGAGGTTATGGCCAATTCCAGGAATATAAGCACTGACCTCAAAACCTGAACTCAGACGGACACGAGCTACTTTACGAAGGGCAGAATTTGGTTTTTTAGGAGTAGTTGTATACACTCGTGTGCAAACCCCACGGCGTTGCGGACAAGATTGTAGGGCTGGAGATTTTGTCGTCTTAGTAAGCTTTTTACGTTGATTTCGTACAAGCTGTTGAATAGTAGGCATAAATAAATGGATCAATAGGGGAAAATTCTTTCTCCGGTCAGGATAAATAACTTTGTCAGTCTCTGTCAATTGTAGGACTCCACCCAAGGCCAAGAGAGAAGTACGAGTTTAAAGAATACACCTTTTATCACCCTCCCTTCTTTCTGAGCTTCTTAGGGGCACTTGGGAGGGGCCAAGGCCACCTCCCTCTCTCTTAGAGAGAAAAAGCTAGGCCATCCGGATAGAAGCGATTTACTTCAATCAAGAGACCTGCAAGAAACCCAAACCAAACAAATGCAATGACAGGAGCAGTCGATAGATAAGTGGTGAAGTCTTTCATACGTCAATATCCTTTTTGATGGGTGCTAACTGTCCCTCTCTTACGAGCCACGGGACAGCCATATCTTCTCCCTATGATAGGCCTAAATGACAAATTCGGCCAACTCCTCACCGAATAGACTAGCCAAGGTAGGGGGATCATGCTATCCTGTAAGTAGGTCAATTCAATTGCCTAGTCTCCGGGATGTAACTCAGCTTGGTAGAGTGCTGCATTTGGGATGCAGATGCCGCAGGTTCGAATCCTGTCATCCCGAGACCTAGAAATGAGCGTCCTTAGTTCAGTTGGTAGAACGCAGGTCTCCAAAACCTGATGTCGTAGGTTCGAGTCCTACAGGGCGTGTCGAAAAGATAGGGGCTGGCCAAAGAGGTCACTTTCCTTGTAAGATAAAGGACAAAGAAGAGGTTTGAAGCCTCGAGGAACAGCCATTTCGTCGGCTCTGGTGAGACCGACTCCTGCACTCTTGAATAAAGGTAATTTGACGACTATGATGAACTTTTCTCGCCGTCGTATCTCTCCTGTCCAGACGGAAGAGACTATTGACTACAAGAATATTGATCTACTCCGCCAGTTCATTAGCGAGGAAGGCAAGATCCTTCCACGACGCATGACTGGTCTGACTGCTAAACAACAAAGAGCAATGATGCGCTCGATTAAACAGGCCCGTATTCTTGGACTTCTGCATTTTATCCATACAGAGGAATAGTAATTCCCCCCCTTGTAAGGGGGGATCAATTAGGCTTCTAGAATCCCAAGAAGTTGACTAAAAGCTCCTCTATCTAGAAGAGCAAGTTGTGCAAGCATCTTACGATTTAATTCAATTTGTCCTTGCTTTAAGCGATGAATAAATTGATTATAGTTAGATCCGTAGGGGCGAACCGATGCATTGATACGAGCAATCCACAAACGGCGAAATTCGCGCTTGCGACGACCTCGATCACGGTAAGCGTTGCAGAGAGCTTTCATGTGTTGCTGATTGGCTGTACGAAATAGTACAGAGTGGGCACCACGAAAACCTTGGTTACTTTTCAGAATGCGTTGGCGACGTTTCCGGGCTACATATCCACGTTTGACGCGAGTCATGTATCGTATGTTCCTATTAAAAAATATGGGAGAAAGGGGTCTAAGCATCTGACCGATGCTTTCCACATCCTATTTCGCTGAATAAAAATGTATTTCTCTTCCTTATTCGAACGATGGATGGCTTCATCTCATCCTCCATTCCATTCTAATCGATGGCTTCCAGCAATAGCAAGGTATTGTGGAAGAGGAGACTCTGATGGAAGATTCTCTTGTTTTAAGATCTCTGGAGCATATACTCATGGTTCTCATGCCCCCTTCTTCTCTAGAAATTGTTTTACTGATACGAATCATTTCTCAGGTCCCTGACGAAGGTATTTGGATTCAAGCACTTTTACGAGATTCTGGTCTAACTATTCTCTGGTTTCCGCCAGAATGTCTCGAAGATTTGCTCTCTCAACAAGTCTTGCCTAAAGCTATAGATCCCAAAACTTCTGACCGACCCCTTTGGATCTATGGGATGGCTCAATTGACGCGAGAGTCCCAGACCCGATTATCTAGCCTGCGAGTCCTGTCCTATCAACCGAAAGGTCAATGCTCTCGTCTAGCCCAATCGAAAGGTAGAAGCCTGTTGTCGTGGAAACTTTACAAAATTTCTACGCACTACTATCTACAGACCGTCTCGCCTAACTTTCGCTATGATTGCTGTTTAACCCTTGCCATTCGTCTAGATAGGAGCCCTCCTGAGCGTTTACAAGAAGTCTGGACAGAAGGACTTTTTTGGCTTTTAACAAATCTTGGTCTTGAACATGAATGTCTCGCTCAGGAAACAAGACACCTGCTTCCAATTGAATCCATGGTCCTGAACTATATCCAGGAGACTACTATAGTACCTCCCAGTGATCCTGAGATCTGGAGGAATATAAGCCGAATTTTCGAACGCTATTTGGGTCTGATTACTGTACGGGACTGACGGGATTCGAACCCGCAACTTCCGCCTTGACAGGGCGGTGCTCTAACCAGTTGAACTACAATCCCTCCACGTCTTCATACTCTCATATGCTAGCTATCTTTGTCAAATCCTCAGAGAGAATATGGAGCTACCTGAAAGATACATCCACCTTACTGTCAGTAAAGTAAGGTGGATGTATCTTTCATAGTGTCCCTTCAAGGGGCGCTATGAAAATAGATAGAAACCATTAGTCTTCTGTTGTGTCGTCCTGAGCTTTGTCTTTATCACGGTACTGTTGTAGTTTCGCTTTGAGACGAATAGACCGCTGGACTGCTAGCATTTGTTGGAGACGAAGATACTGGCTAATCCGTGTCCGTAGACTGATAGGTGTTACCCCGGATGCTGCTTCTTCTAGTTTTTGTAGATCTTTCTCTGTGTACTGCAATAAGTTTCGTAAATCAAGTTCTTGGTAGTCTTCGAGGAAAGCCTCAGGGACTAGGCCAAAGAACATATCCTCAGTAGCAGGAAGTTTCAAGAATTGCCAGTTCGGATTGTTCTCCTGTCTGATTGGGAGGTCATGGAGGGCAAAACGCGGAATCATGATCGGGAGGAAAGAGTCTTTCTTAGCCTTGATAGGTCTGTCAAGATGGTCATCGGGATTCCACTCTGTCATCATATGTTGGAACTTGAGTGTGAAATGTCTCAGGTGAAACCCCATAAAAGATGGTAGTTGGATCGGAGTGAAAGATTCACGTGACTGCTTTTCCTCCTCTACATGCTTCTTGATAGCTTCTTGTTCCTTGGCCAGCACATCCTCAATGGAGAGAGATATTTCTGGATTCTCTTCTCGCATTCGTTTTAATTCGCGACGTGCACGGACAAAAGATTGCAAGTCTGCTTCTATCAAGCGTTCAACGCTCTTATCAATATCTTCTCCGGGCTTCCTAATCTCGTAAGACTCAGCAATCTCCCCGATTGGTGTAGGAGGAATGAAAGTTTTAGGGATAGTTTCTTTGACCCAATATTCAGTCCGCTTTCTATACCCATCATTAAATCCATTGAAATGCATCCGTAGAATGCCTAGATGACCTAAGAAAAGGGCTCGACTATGTTCATGGAACTCAACTGGGAAAGCCATCATTTGGCTGAGAGCTTCCTGCCATTCCTCTCGCTCAAGTCCAACTTTTTGGGCTTCTTGCTCTAGAGCTTGGAAAGGTTCAATCAAACGGGTCCAAGGGAGAGGAACAACCTTTTCAAGTTCCTGAACGGTTCTGGCCATGTAATTGTCGAGAGTATCTTCCGGTGCTCTGTAGGATTCCCAAAACTCAGGCGCATCAATAACAACTTCGCGGGTCATAGGACTTAGGTCGATGTTTTCCTGAAAAATGAATCTATTATGATTCTTGAGGAGAGGACCATAGAATAGAAGGTCATGTGCCCATTCTCCGAATACGAAGGTAGGTAGTTCATCTAAGAAAGCAAGTGTCTTTTGAGCCAAAGGGTCTTCAGTGATGAATGTGGGTTTATGAGATGTGAATGGGACCGTAAAATTCCACTCCCTAGCATATTTCTCTACCACCTCCATTCCTTGATCAATCTCAGGAATAAGTTCGAGAAGACGGAAAGGCCACTTAAATAATACCTTCGCACGGCTAAAACTCGTAGGTTGCATGATGACATTGGATTTATTCTCAAGAGAGTCTTGGAGAGCCTCGAGAGCTTGTTCCATCAAACCTAAAAGATCAAGGATTACCTCGAAGGATTGGCGCATTTCTCCAGACGATTCCCATGAGATTGGGTTGTCCAGGAGGAGCATCTTTTCCTTAAGTCCACGAATTTTGAGGTTCCATTCAGCAATAAATGCCTCAGCCATACGGTCACGGGCCCCCGCATAAATATTCGTTAGTTCCATAGGAACCAAACGTAACTCTTTTGGCTCTACCACAGCATTCCATTGATTCAATTCTCTCCAGATTACCTCAACTGTGTCTTGCTCCTCTTGGGTCAGAGAGAAGTCGGCAAAATATTGAGTTTCTGCGACTTCCAAGAGATCTAGGTCCCTAGGTGGGAGAACCGGATCCGTCGTTTGCAGCGATTCCATCTGAAGAAACTTCGTTCCCACCTTGATATCAGCAGGTCCAGAGCTACCCAAAATCCGTAGATCGTTTGCTTTCGATTGCGGCTTTAAAAGGATATCACCAGGTTCCATGTAAGGCTTATCAAATTTCTCCTGAATCAGTTCAGGTAGATTAGAGAAATTCATAATCTTTTCTACTAGCTTCTCTGCTGGTAGGGTTCCAAAGAATAAAAGGTTCCGGGCTAGATAATCCCAAAGTGGACGATTCGAAATCAATAGCCCCCAGGTTCGCGCGAAGGCTCCGCTGAGGATTTGGTGAATCAATTCATCTCGGGTACTTTGATACTGCTCATTGACATGGGCAAAGTGACCTCCAAATGAACGATACTCTTCCCGCAAATGTGCTTCCTTCGGTTGATGTGTATCCCTCTTGTGATAGCGTCGCAGCATCAGGCTGGGGCGGGTCCGGATTGCATTATAGTCAAGAGTATGACTGAAATGGAAGGTATACCATTGCATCCAATGTTGTAGGTAGTATTTGATTTCCACACCTTCATCGAGTTCTTTCTCGGTCCATTTGTCACGACCTAGTGGAAACTTAAATAAATCGTTGGGATCTGGTTCACTCCACAGTCGTCTCCATGGACGCCAAAGTTTGCGTCCATATCTTGCTAACTCAGCGGGCAGATAGATAGGTGGGCGTTGTATGGTTGGAACGCGACCGAAACGCTGGGCCAGGACTTGGTTTGAAAAACTGGTTCGTTGACACGCAAGAAAGTAAGCAACACGAGTCAAGTTTTCCCAAAGATCTCCTGGTTCCTCCTCTTCAGGAATCAATAGAGTTTCATCAATATGTCTCGGCCAACCTCCTTCTGTGATACGAAGTTTTTTCTTGGTATGGGTCATCATAAGACGCTGACTCACCTCCGAGACGAGTTGGCCTACCATCCAAGATTCAAGCTGGCTTCCGGACCAACATCCATTCGCTCCAACAGGTGGGGGCGTGGGTAGCCTGAAAGTACGGGGGTGAAGGTCAAGATACAAGACAGGGGGTAGCTCACTCAAAAGAGTAAAGACGATGCCCCTAGCTGCTTGGTGGTAAGCACTGCGTACCGAATACAGTGGGTTTTGGAGGTTTAGAAACTTTTTCGAAATATCCGTCAGCGCTGCAGGGTCTTGGACACGATCCATAGCAATTCGCAAGTTGCTCATCCCCTGGCGTTGTGAAAGAAATGCAGATTGCAAAACAGTTTCATTATGAATGACAGCAAGATCTGCCTGATTGAAGCCTTCGGTTCGGAACAAATACGTTGCAAGATCTGTAGGTGCCAAATAAGCAGGGGCTGCCAGCCCTTCATAAATACTTCTGTCGGAGTTCTCTCGACTCTTGTTTTGGAAGAATCTGAACAATTGCATACGTCTTTGAGCGTTTGGAAGGGAGAAATTAAGTTCACGAGTAAATCTTCCAGGACGCATGAGGGCTCCATCCAAATAACCAGAAAAATTGGTGGCTCCGATCAACATAACCCCCCCGTAGGGATCAAGGTTATCTACCCGCACAATAAATTCTAGTAGAAGATTGGCTTGGTCTCTTGCTAGGCCTGTCGCTTCGGGATCGATCCATTCCTGGATCCATTCCAGATCTGTAATAATCGCCTCATCCCCTGGTTCTCTGTCCCCCACCTGGAATGAAGACTCCCAATTATCTTCTTTGCGTGCGGCAAAAAATAATTCTTCGTGAGCCATGTCAAAACCATTACTCTCCCATCTCGCCCAAGCCTTTCCGACCGCTGTCCTTTCTAAGCCTTTCCGCTGACGAGCTACTAATTCAATCTCATCAATAAAAATGATACAAGGAGACATTTTCTCTGCAATATCGAAGAGAGCATGAAGTCGTCGGGTGACTGTCAAGAGCTTAGGAGCCACAAGATCAACAGGTTCAATGGACAGAACAGGGACCTTGCTCTGTCCCGCGATTGCCTTCACAAAGAAAGTTTTACCAGTCCCTGGAGGTCCCCCCAAGAGGATCGCTTTGGGAAGAATATATTTATCACGAACCTTACGATGTAGACCTAATTTTCGGTAGAAGAAGTGAGAATAATATAAGTAGGACACAACATCCCAACATTCATCAATATAATCATCGACTCCCGCCATCTCTAGAAACGAAGTCTTAGGACGGAAGATGTCAAATCGGAAGCGACGACGCTTTCTTCTTCGGCTAAATACGATATGCCATTTAAAAGGTTTAAGAAGGTAGGTTCCAAGCAAGTAAAACATCTCCGCCAGGTCAGCCTCTTTCACGAACCAAAGGAAAAGATGAAAGGTCATGAAAGCAAATTGATGGACCGAAAGATAGGCAAAGACAGTAGATGCCAAGTTCGTTACAATCTCATCGGGTGTGACAAGTAAATTGGGGAGAACCCGGTAGGTAGCTGTCTTGAGATTTTGTTTGTGCGGATGCCCTTTCAAGAAGGAAGAGTCTAGCGCATAGATGTGAAGACATTCTGGCAGATGAAAGCGTGCCCATAAAAATTGTCGAAAAACATTCTGGATAGGACGTCCAGCCAAGCCTTCCTGGATCTGGAAGATAATATCCCCAAAGGCTATCAGTCGAACCGGTTCTTGGCTAGCCCTTTGCATATCTACAATTGTTTCTCGAGAACGCATCTCATCGACCCATGCGCTTGGTAACTCTAAGACATCTCGGGAAGGACGATGCCGTCCCATATCAAGGAGGGAGGAAATTGATAAGGAGTGACTTGCTTGGCTAGCCAAAGATTCGTCTCCGTGAATTTTGCTAGCTTGATGAGGCTCCAAGGGTCTTGCATAACCAGATCCTAGAGACTCTAGGTGATCTGGTACATCTGCAGGGCTAATAGAATGGTGAGTCAACTCCCCAGGCTTCTTAGCCATCATCCCTTCAAGATTATGCCAAGGATATAAAGGATCTTTGCGATAACGTGGCTTGACAGGCCTCACAAGACTTCTAGACCCGAAAGAAGAAACAGTCGATCCTAGAAATTCTTCACCCAACAACGCGCGGCCCGATCCTTCCTCCTTCTTCTTTGCTAAGAACGCTTGTGACTCAGCAGCCCTTTCGAGATCCTTCTTCTTCCACATCTCGTGATCGATCCCGAGACCTTGTTCTCGCTCCAAAAGGACTCGACGAGAAATATCATGAGGCCAAGGTCGACGTCGTCTACGACGTTGATACCAACGCTGAGGCGGCACATCCTCCACCGCTTCCTTGACCGGCCAATTTTCTTCTACATAATCCATCATCGCTTTGCTTGTGACAGCAGCATCCAACTCATTTTGGACCTTCCTGCTCTGCATTTTTGGAGTGCGAATACCCTTCGCGATGATGTTCTCTCGACTTGACTCTGGGAGGATCTCTGAGTCAGGCTGTCTAGGTAGCCTATTAATCAGTGGGTTATTGGAAGACCAAACAACTTTCCCACCCTGTTCATTCTCCGCAGTAATGGCATGAGAAAGAATTGGAGGACGAGAACGAGGAGGGACAAGAGCATAGGCAAGTTTATCTCCGAGACGCTCCTGGGGGTGGCCAAGGAGACTTGTCAGAAGACTCGCTTTACTTTGGTATCGGTAATCTGGACCAACAGAGGTTGGATCTCCTGGACGAGTCATAATCTTCGAGATATCAGGGGTTCCTGATCGATGAAACTCAATCCATTCAAGATGATCTTTACGCCATCTTTGCCAAAGAGAGCGTGGGATCTGATCGCTAGCAAAGCCAGTCTGGAATCGTTCTCTTAAGATAGGATTCAACGTGCCAGGATGAAAAGATTGACGAGCCCACGATTCTAAGACATTAGACAGCTGTACGAAGCGCCAGGTATCTAAGAACCAGTCCGTATCCTCCTGATCCAATGTGAATTCCATATCGTTGAGCCATTCTTGCTGTTCCTGCTGATTGGAGTCTTCTGGCATGAAAAGCGACTCGTCTCCACTGATCAAATGAGGTGTCTGGGGGGACCCGAGCTGTTCGAGTGGAGGCGAATCCAAGGATAGATCAATGAATGGGCTTTGTTTTTGAGAGTCTTTGGCCTCCTGATCTGTCTTGAAAGAACGCATTTGTTCCGACTTCATCCACCAGGCTTTCTTATGGATTTTTTCCTTCGCAACCCAGGATGTTCCCGAATGATCTGGGATCACAGGCTGATGAGGTCCTGTCTTCGTCGCTCTCTCTACCGTCTCCATCGACTTAGCTTTAGGTGGCTTGGACGTCAAAGAAGGAGTGTTATCTAGTTTATAGAAACGTGTTCTTAGCTCGTCCTCTGACAAGTTTTCCTCAAGCAAGAGTGGATAGCTTTCTTCAGCATAAATATTCTGTGCAACATAGTGAGCTAAGGCTGCTCCATGACTTGCAAAGGTTTTAGCTGGCAGGGAGGCTTCTAAATGCTTGAGGATAGTTGTCTCAAGATTGTTCCCTTGAAACACTGTACCGCTGACTGCAAGCTCCCTCTTGGGAAGGGTAACCGCGTGGTGGTGGACCCAGGCCTTGGCGGAAATATTGTCCGTTAAGGCTTTTTCAATCTCAGTAGATGGCACAGGGCTTCGAGCTTTGTCCCATCCATACAAATAACGCCACCCAGCAGGATGAACGGCACTTCGGATCCGTTCTAAATGGTCCGCTAAGGAACGATTGATCGATTTTGAATCCAATGTTTCAGCAAGAAAAATATCTTGGGTAAGTAACGATGAGTTTTCTCCAAGCTCTTGATAGAGAGCAGCTAAGCGATTGCGGTCATGCTTCGAAGCACCGGATAAAGCAGCTTTCGTTTCAGCTCGGTAGATCTCAACTTGGTCATCAAGAATTTTTGACAAGCCAATCCATGGCTCAAATTGAGGGTATTGATCCAGGGAAATCAGAGACCCTAAGAGATAATTAATCCGTGCAAGCAGTCCAAAGGTTCCTGGGATTGCTCGCACTAACCGCGCGTGCTTTCCGCGGGGTGTAGACAAGGGAGTCCACCCTGTGAGTGAACGTAGCCAGAGCTGAGCCTGTGTATGTTCCTCAAGACGTGCCTTGAGAGTCTTATGAGCTTCGAGTTCCTTAGGAAGCAGGTTGTCTAATTCTTCCTGGTCTCTATCCAGTAGCGCAAGCTCTTCAGGAGTAAGTGGAGGATTGGTTTCCGTAAAGATATTCTGATAGAGCTTCTGGTCCTTGTGAGGGTCATCCCCTTTCCATGGAATGTCTAGCATGAAATTTTCGGCAGGATTCGTGCTAGGATAACCTCCCAGGAATTCAACCATATTACAAGCGTAGGTCCTATTAGACCTTTCAGCAATATGTTCCAGAAGGGTTGCACGAGCAAGCAACAATTCTCTGACCATTTTGCTGCGAGTCACACAAGAGCCGACATTGCCCCGAAGAATAAAATCTGGGATTTCTAGAGACTGGAACGGTGCATAGTTCAAGAGTGGGGGGAGAGAAAGTTCACGAGGAATCATACCATGAGGCATCAGAAGCCCATTGTGTAGGAAGCGACGATGTTGGGCAAGAGGCTCATTGGTTTGAAGATCCATTTCCTTGTCAAGCCGGCGAGGCCATAGCTCTCGAGGGATGAGATGCTCGTGATCATCCTCCGCATCACCCGCTACTTCTTTGGGATCTGCCAAGGTTTCCTTCTGAAGAGTCTCGATATTTTCTTCAGCGAGAGGAGTAAGGATTGGACGCTCTGTCAAAGCACGGCTGACCAACCAAGATCGATATTTATCAAAGTTAGTCTCAGAAAGCCGAGGGGAATGGCTGACCTGGCCGTCTCGGGTCCAGAGTGTCTTGGAACTCTGGACAGTCCAAAGATTCTCTGATGGTGCTAGAGTCGCACGGTCTAGATCAGCTTGGGTCGCTACCTGATCTTGGAGACGTTCCTGATCATGTGAGACAGTGTAACGGGGTCTCTCGACTGTTTCGTTCGTGTTCTCCATGGGATTACTAAGATCTCCAAATGCATTCCATGGAATGTGAACAACTCTTTGGAGGCCTTCAGGTAGGATCTGCCGAATACGTCGAGCCAGTAATTGTTTGACTTGCTCTGACTCAAGGGTAGGATATCGATGCCCTGACATCTTCCTTGGATAGGAGAGACCGACCGAGAATGCTTCTTGGATTCCACCATAGAAATGGTAGAGCTCTGGATACCGGAGTGTCCATGCGTCGATGTCTTGATTCTGGCGATCTTGTAGAATCCAACGGTAGAGAGAAGAGTCGGAATCCTGAGATTGATCTAACCACCAGTGACCACGCTTCTCTTGTGTTTCCAGAGGAGAGCTTAGCATGCCTGCGTGAGTGTCTTGATTCGATCTCTCAAGATCTTGGACTTCAGGTGCTGTAAAGCCGGGCTCTACTCTTCGGAGAAGTCCGTACCAAGGCGAGTCTGGTTTCCCATCAGACCCTAGACTAGGCCCTTCAATCTTACATAGATCGTTGATGGCTTCAAAGATTTCATCCGGCATGACCCTATAAGCCCAGCGAGGGGTAAGATGCCCCTCAGGAAGAGCAGTGCTATGGACCTCGAATAGATGCGTTGGGAAATTATAGTGCAAATGCAGTCTTTTAGAGGTAGGTTCTGCCCAAAATTGAAACACATCTAACATTTTTGCATGCTCGTCTAAGAGGTCTTCCTCGACTGCTTCAAAATACAGTTGTTGAGCGTCATTCGGGAGGATCTCTTGAGGACGTGGAACATAAGCGAAGGCGTGCCCTGTATATCCTTGTTCTTTATCTATTTGCTCTCTATAACGGTAAAGATCCTCTCGGTAGAATTGGCGTGGCAAGTGATCAGGACGACTTTTCAACTCCCACATCCAAATTTTGTCATCCCAAATCTCTAGCGGCCCCCATTGGACCCTTGCATCCACTCGACTTTGGAGTATATGTAAGAGGGCACGTCCGCCAAAGCCCCGAGTACTCCGGAACTTTCTCTTTCTCATGGCGCGATCCCAATATTTTGACATTCTTCCGTAAGGACCGCGGAACATATATCGAGGGCTCAGGAGAGTCGAACCACCACGGCGTTTAAATGGTTGATATACTTTCCGTAAACGTGCCCGACGTCTTTGGAAAGCTCGAATTTCCTGAAGAGTATTGAACCAAGGGCGAGCAAATGGATCAGGTGTATAGACACGGGTCAATCCCAAACGTTTGGCTAAATAAGGAGTCCAACTCTGGTTACTCCAAAGAAGAGAGCCCTGTGTATTATGCTCCTCCAATTTTTTGAGACGTGCTTCATAGTTTAGTTTCCGTGCCTTCCCACGCTTGGAGCGTTTGTCTTTAAATTTGCGAAAACGTGATCCACGAAGAAAGCGAGAGTGGACATAGCCAGTCTTCCGGACTCTGAATTTTCTATTTCGTACACGTTTCAGAAAACGACGACGAATCTGCCTCCATCGCATTTCAGCTTCCGCAGCCTGCATCTGTAATTTTTGGGCCTGCCGATTCCGCGTCTCCATGGATTCGAAGGCTCTCTCCACATCTTTCTCAATATAAGGTGGAGGACCTAGACGTGCAGTTTGTTCTAAGGATTCTTCAACATTACAGAAAATCATTCCCATCAGGGAATCCTTGGGGACTGTTTCCTGAAACTTGGCAATGAACTCAACATGTTCATCCAAGGCGTGCCACATACGATCTTCAGCCTCCTGTGCTGCCAAGAGCATCGGGTCTCCTGGGCTGGGTAGGACGTCATCTCCCGGAGGGTCTTGAGGGACTCTCTCATTTTGATAGGAGTTGGATTGGGAAAGCCAAATAGGTTGTTCAGCAGCATATTCACGTACTTCTGGAAGAGTCTCTTTCACGACATCAATAGCCCCGGACCAATCGCTCGCAGTCCAGGGGGGAGTAGGGAGACCTGTGGAGGCAGAAAATTCGATGCCTTCCCCCCCCATTCCTCTGTATTCAAGTTTGCGAGGCAATTCATCGAGGTACTCATCCCACCAATGAAAGAGAGATTGGATCGTACGTTGTGCATCAGGCAGCGGAAATGGATCTCTTAGACGCAAGCGATAGGATTTCTTATCTGTTATGCTCTTTCCTGTGTCCGATCCCTTGAGTGTTTGAGCTTTCCAAGGCTGACTCCTATCTTGTTTAGTTGAAGGAAGATCCTGATTCTCTTGAATCTCAGAGATCTCATCTTCAGGCGCGACCATAAGATTTTTGGGAGTAAAGGAAGCCTCATAGCTTTGGTCTCCTTGGCGCATCCATTTTTCTCCCGTCTCTACCACGACACGGTCTGGCCAAATATCGACTTGATAGGATTTCCCAACCATTTCCTCTGCCTCACGGAATTGGAAGGTTAGCCAATCTAAGTCTTCTGCCATCCATCCAGCCTCTAATCCTCTTGGCCGGAACCCCTCCATAGGGAGGTTAGGGTGCAACCAAGGAGTGACGCAAAGAATAAAAGCTAAGGAGCCAAACCCTTTATAGCGACGAAAACGAGATGTTAGACTTATCTTCTCAATGACATCATATCGGCGAAAGAACCACTTGACTGATGCAATCATTCCCTGCAGATCCAAGATCAGTAAGAGAACGACGAAGATCTCCATATATTTATGCAAGAAATGTCTTGACCATAAGAACCACCAATCCTTGTAATAGCCTTCCCGGAGAGCAGCTCCATACAGTCCTCCAAGGAGGTGAAAACTTGGGGGACGCTTCACCAAATTGTCTAATGTAATCTTTCCTTCTTCGAACGTTCCTTCGGGAAGGTTGCTTAGATTCATACGAGTAGCCCACTTGCGCTTCGCCACCGGCTTGAGAGGAGTGGGGGCTATTTCAGATTGTTCAAATTCAAAAGTTTGTCGAAAAGTGGGGACCTCTCGATGCCTACGAGTGGCACGTAACGTGCTATAAAACTCTGGAAATGGATTTTGCTCGGGATTGCGATCCCACACCTTCCAGTCTATTTGTCTTTTCTTTTGACGTTTTTCTTTATCTTCTTCCATGGTTTTCTTCTCCCAAGAAATAAAGAACAATGCATCTGATGTTGATCGGATGATTGTTATAATGTAAGAGTAGAGTAGCGATAATCCCCTTCTTTGTCAAGTCTTTCATTGAAGATCTTGCGTAGGAGACGGAGAAGGAGGGATTCGAACCCCCGGAATCTTTACGACTCGTCTGATTTCAAGTCAGATGCAATCGACCAACTCTGCCACTTCTCCAACTCGCTCCCTTGCATGGTACTATAGAACTATACACGAAAACCCAACAAAATCCATCCATTTTTTCTGGAAGAGTATGTTTTCGAGTATACTCCCTACAGATGGGTAGGATTCAAACCATCGTTGCAACTCGTGAGGAGAAAGTATGACCTTTATCTTTCAGTTGGCAGTCTTTGCATTTATTGCTGTCTCGTTTCTTTTGGTAGTCGGTGTACCTGTAGCTTTTGCAGCTCCTGAGGGATGGACTACAAACAAAGGATTGGTCTTCCAAGGTATTAGCTTGTGGGCCGTTCTACTTTTTAGTGTAGGTCTTCTAAGTGCCCTGGTAGCCTAGACCCACCCTTTCCCCAAGAGAAAATTTCTCTTGGGGAAAAAATCCTCTCTTGCAGGTTAGGTTCTCAGGGTTCGAGAGGTTTTCCAATACCTGTATCTGTTGCTGAGTTCTGAGAGGCAGTAAGTAAGCGGGTGACGCGATTCGAACGCGCGACATCAGACTTGGAAGGACTGCGCTCTACCACTGAGCTACACCCGCATATATAGATCCTACCAAAAGTTTTAGATATCTGTCAAGATGGTGACTTCAGAGAAGAAAATTTCTTGCTCAGACTAGCCAATTCCCTTCAAAGACTGTATAGTACGAAGTAATAAGAAAATTTTCCTATGGAGTTAAGTATCATGAATGCAACGGACACTACTGAACAAGCTCGCCCCGTCTTTCCATTTACTGCCATTGTTGGTCAGGAAGAGATGAAACTTGCTTTGATCCTCAATGTCATTGATCCAAAAATTGGTGGAGTCATGATTATGGGAGATCGTGGGACAGGAAAATCTACTACGGTTCGTGCCTTGGTAGATTTGCTCCCTGAGATTCAAGTGGTCAGCAATGATCCCTTTAATTCCGATCCTAAAGATCCTGAACTCATGAGTGAAGAGGTTCGTGAGAAAATTCAGCGCAATGAAACTCTTGAAGTCACAACGACGAAGATTAATATGGTAGATCTTCCGCTCGGTGCGACTGAAGATCGTGTCTGTGGAACTATTGATATTGAGAAAGCCCTAACGGAAGGTGTGAAAGCTTTTGAACCAGGCCTTCTTGCTAAGGCAAACCGTGGAATTCTCTATGTCGATGAGGTCAACCTTCTCGATGATCACCTGGTTGATGTACTTCTGGATTCTGCTGCATCCGGATGGAACACAGTAGAGCGTGAAGGGATCTCGATTTGTCACCCAGCTCGATTCATTTTGGTAGGTTCGGGTAACCCAGAAGAAGGAGAGCTTCGCCCTCAGCTTCTCGACCGTTTTGGCATGCATGCACAAATTGGTACGGTGAAGGCACCAGATCTTCGTGTGCAAATTGTAGAGCAACGTGCTACCTTCGATGAAGAGCCAGCGGCTTTCCGTAGCTCTTATCAGGAGTCTCAAGATCGTTTGACTGAAAAATTGACAGCGGCTCGCACTTTGTTGCCAGAGGTAGAAATGTCTTATGCGCTTCGCGTAGAAATCTCTGAGGTTTGTTCGGAGTTGGACGTAGATGGTTTGCGTGGAGATATTGTTACGAACCGTGCAGCCAAAGCCTTGGCGGCCTTTGAGGGACGCACTGAAGTGACACCACAAGATATTTTCCGTGTTATCACTTTATGTCTACGCCATCGTCTTCGTAAAGATCCTTTAGAAACAATCGATGAAGGAGATCGTGTACAAGAAGTATTTGGTCGTGTCTTTGGGTTTCAAGAGATCTAACTAGTGTCTCCTGTCTTACCCCTTTCCCTGAGGGCGGATGATGAATCCGCTCCTCGGGCCTGGACCATGGATAGCGCCCCGATAGCATAGTTGGATAGTGCAGCAACCTTCTAAGTTGTCTAGGGTAGGTTCGAATCCTACTCGGGGCGATCCCCCTGTTTTAATCTTATTCCTTCAAAAATCGAGTGGGCCGAGCTGGATTCGAACCAGCGTAGGCGTAGCCAGCGGATTTACAATCCGCCCCCATTAACCACTCGGGCATCGACCCTTAGACCTAAATCTTCTAGATCCAAGGATACCAGATCTTTCCTGTAAATACAACTGGTCTCTTGGGGAAGAGATAGAAGATCGCACTCCTCCCCAGATTCTATTAGATTGAATAAATACGTTCTACCGATTTCTCTTGAGTTGTATCGATCCAGAGATATTCAAGCTTGCTTTGTTCTGCTTGAAGGGTGCGATATTTGGCACGACTTACTACAATGCGAATATCATGGCCCGTATCTAAGATTTGACATTTCATTTTAATGAAAGATCCCCCGAAACATATATCGGTAATCCGGGAACGCTGATAGCCACTTTGATTTGGTGGCTCTATCCCTAATACTTTGACCTCATGAGGACGAAGAAAAGTATCTGGAATGTTCTCAATTTCTGAGCCAGGAGTCTGTTTGACGCGGTTGGTTGACCCAATAAATTGTTTGACAAAAGGAGTGGCTGGATTATCATAGACATCCTTTGGAGTCCCCACTTGTTCAATACGTCCTTCATTAAAAATAACAATTTCATTAGCTACTTCCATGGCTTCTTGTTGATCATGAGTCACAAAGACTGTCGTGACTGGGACCTTTTCGTGGAGGGTCCGAAGCCATCCTCGGAGATCTTTGCGAATATTTGGATCTAAAGCTCCAAAGGGTTCATCGAGCAAGAGAACTCGAGGCTCGACAGCTAGAGCCCTTGCTAAGGCTACACGTTGTTTCTGTCCTCCAGAAATTTGCCCTGGATAACGATCACTGAGATGTTCCATCTCGATCAGCCGAAGTAATGAATAAGCACGTTTCCAACGCTGCTCAGGGTCGGAAATTCCATGCATTTCTTCATAAATTTTGATCCCAAAGTCTACGTTTTGGTACAAAGGCATATGGGGAAAGAGAGCATAGTTTTGGAACACAAATCCCATATTTCTTTCCTGGACAGGTTGATAGGTTGCATCTTTGCCTCCCAACCATACCGTGCCTGTGTCGGGAACCTCTAGCCCCCCCATGACTCGCAAAAGGGTTGATTTCCCAGATCCTGAAGGTCCCAAAAGAGCTACAAGGGAACCACTTTTAATCTCTAGGTTTACATGATCTAAAGCACGAAACGCGCCAAAATTTTTTGATACATTTTCTACCAAGATACCCATCTGTCTTCCTCTCTTTGTGATTAGTAATGATTCTCTTCTGCGCCAGCTATAGGATAGACTCCCCAGCACCCTACATTGTGTAAGGTGCTGGAAGATAGGTCTCTATGCGAGAGTGAGGGCACCCTCAACCATCTCTTTGAGTCCTCCAATGAGCTGATGGTGCCCCCTACTGGATTCGAACCAGTGGCCTATTGTTTAGGAAACAATTGCTCCTCCACTGAGCTTAGGGGGCTGTCTAGATAAAAAATACGGGAACTTGCTTGACAGGTCTCTAAGAATTTAGTATGATTCTAAATAGGAAGCCAAACATATAAGTTGCTTCAGGAAGGCCCCCATCGTCTAGAGGCCTAGGACATCTCCCTTTCACGGAGGTAACGGGGATTCGAATTCCCCTGGGGGTATCGTATAGGGTCTGGTTTATTTTATCATCTAGATTGATTCCCACACAAGTCTAGATGGCGCACAATCCAGGTCCCTCACAATGGGGCCTGCTATGCTGACCTCAAGCAAAAGTCAGGGGCCTGCATAGCAAGCCCCATTGCTCTGCCAGGACTCTTGCAGTCTTAAAGACCGCTTCGCCCCCACACTACTAGCGAAAGAGAAAAAGTAAACATTACCATCAAAGACGCCCATCCAGCGCTCACAATATCAGCCATAGTACTTCCTTTGGGGAGAGCCCCACATGGTGGACACCCTTAGTATATCACAGCTTCCCAATCCTACGTCCCTTAATTCTTTCCTTGCAGGCGTCCTGTGATCTGCAACCAATTTTGTGCCTCGATATAATTGGTTGGAGCTAAACGGATTGCTTCTTTCCAATAATCTGCCGCCTTATCGAAAAGGACCTGAGAAATTTGAGGATTACCTGCTTCAATAGCCTGTTCCCCTCGATAATGGTAAATGACAGCAATATTATTCAAGGCCTGGGGAAGAGAAGGATTTCTTTCGAGAGCTTGATAATAGTATTCAAGGGCTTTCGCATGCTCTCCATTACTCGTATGAATCAGACCAATATTATAGAGAATATAGCTACGATCATATGGATCAATTTCTAGCCTCATGGCCTCATAGTAGTTCTGGAGAGCTTCTGCATATTCTCCTTCAGCCTGGGCTGACATACCATCCCGGTAATAACTAAATGCTTCTTTTTCACGTTTTGTAGTTGGAAGCACTTTCAAAAGGATATCTGCTACTACGGTAAATGTTTTATCGATGAAGTTATCGTTTCTTTGAGATCTTGGCATAGATGGCAATCTCCTACAAGAGAATGAGACGAATGTAATGGGGCTCCAAGAGTCCCGACGGGCTAGGAGGGATTTGAACCCTCGACCCTGCGCTTCGGAGACGCATACTCTAATCCCCTGAGCTACTAGCCCTTGGTCAGTTATGACTCAGCCGCCCCTTCTACTTCAGTATAACATGCCTCTCTTGACAGCCATTGAATACGTCTCGTATGCTAGTTCTGGAAGATAAGAAGTTATTCAGCCCATATAACTCAGTGGTAGAGTACTCGCTTGGTAAGTGAGAAGTCACCAGTTCAAATCTGGTTATGGGCTTGCAAAGACTCGATAGTATGGGTAAATAGACTGCACCCAGTCGGATTTGAACCGACGCGTTCACTTGGAATTCCCGGTTATGAGCCGGGCGCCTTCAACCACTCGGCCATGGGTGCATTGTGCGGGGGAAGGATTTGAACCCTCGACCTCAGGGTTATGAGCCCTGCGAGCTCCCAGACTGCTCTACCCCGCATCCCTATTATTCTATCATAGAAGGTCTGATGAGAGCAACGCAGAAAGTGGCAGCTAAACCGCCCATGGGGTTCCATGGGGCGGATAAGGACCTTACCAACTTGCTTTAGTCACTCCAGGTAGTAGACACTGATGAGCCATTTCTCGTAGAACGTGGCGGGATACTCCAAAGTCACGATAATATCCTTTGGGACGCCCTGTCATTGTGCAACGATTGTGAAGACGGACTGGTGCGCTGTTACGAGGGAGCTTTTGTAGGCGGCGATGTAAAGCCATTTTTGCTTGAAGGCTTGGCTCCTGTCTGATTTGTGCCTTGATAGATTGTCGCTCAGGATTATGTTTCTGGATGAGTGCTGCACGCTTTACTTCACGCGCAATCATACTTTTCTTAGCCATAATGGAGGAAAATGAAATAGAAAATCTCTTGCCTCTGAGAATATCATAGAAATCATCCTCCAGTATCCATCGGAAAGACTTTAAATTGCCTGGAAGGCTCTCTGGATAAGAAATATTTGTTAACCTTTTTCTTATTAGTCTAATAATTATTTTCTAGCGTTGACAAAGGATTCCTTCCTGTCTTACAATAGATTCAACAGATTCCTATAGAATCTGGGAACACAACTACTTGTATAAAATCAATTAACCATGACTGCTATTCTAGAACGACGCGAGAGCTCCAGTGTTTGGGGACGTTTCTGTGATTGGATTACTAGCACTGAGAACCGCCTTTACATCGGTTGGTTCGGTGTTTTGATGATTCCTTGCCTTTTGACTGCTATTTCCGTATTCGTAATTGCTTTCATCGCTGCTCCTCCTGTAGACATCGATGGAATCCGTGAGCCAGTTTCTGGTTCCCTTCTTTACGGAAACAACATCATCTCCGGTGCTGTTATTCCTATGAGTAACGCAATCGGTATGCACTTCTACCCTATCTGGGAAGCTGCTTCCTTGGATGAGTGGCTTTACAACGGAGGTCCTTACCTTCTAATCGTTTGTCACTTCTTCATCGGTGTATGTGCATACATGGGTCGTGAGTGGGAGCTTTCCTTCCGTCTAGGAATGCGTCCTTGGATCGCTGTAGCTTACTCTGCACCTGTTGCAGCTGCAACTGCAGTTTTCATCATCTACCCTATCGGTCAGGGAAGCTTCTCCGATGGTATGCCTCTAGGTATCTCCGGAACTTTCAACTTCATGATCGTTTTCCAGGCTGAGCACAACATCCTAATGCACCCTTTCCACATGTTGGGTGTTGCTGGTGTATTCGGCGGATCTCTATTTAGCGCTATGCACGGTTCTTTGGTTACTTCCAGCTTGATCCGTGAAACTACTGAGAACGAGTCTGCTAACGCAGGTTACAAGTTCGGACAGGAAGAAGAGACTTACAACATCGTTGCAGCTCACGGCTACTTCGGTCGTTTGATCTTCCAGTACGCTTCTTTCAACAACTCCCGTTCTTTGCACTTCTTCTTGGCTGCATGGCCTGTTATCGGTATCTGGTTCACTTCCCTAGGAATCAGTACTATGGCATTCAACCTAAACGGTTTCAACTTCAACCAGTCTGTTGTTGATAGCCAGGGTCGTGTAATCAACACTTGGGCAGACATTGTAAACCGTGCAAACCTAGGTATGGAAGTTATGCACGAGCGTAACGCTCACAACTTCCCACTAGATTTGGCGTCTGTTGAAGCTCCTGCTGTTAACGGCTAAGTTATAGTTTCCGATTTAATTTGGAACTCTCTCTCCCCCTCGGGGGGGGGAGACTATATGAAAGCGCACTCTATTATATTTAGAAGATTAATAAAAACTTTTCCAAATACTTTGTTCTGCTATCTCTTAAGCAAAATTATGGACTTTTTAGGCAAGTTACAATACATAGAAAGATATATGCCTGCTACTAGATTCGAACTAGTGACAGTCCGCGTATGAGACGGATGCTCTGGCCAACTGAGCTAAGCAGGCATATCTTTATCCTATCCTGAATCTTCCTCGCTTGGCAAGGGCAGGTAGGAAATTTTTTGCAAATTTCAAGGAGATCCCACGATGCCCTTACCTGGCTTTTCTCCTCGTAATCTTCCTGGTGGGACTCTTCTCTTCGAGGGAGTCTCCCGCCTTACCCCCTCCATTCGATTGGTCCTAGCCGGGGTCTTTGGAGTTCTAGCGATCCGTCTTCTAGGGCTCCAAGGAAGGAAGCATTTGGAGTTGAAATTATTAGCTGAAGCCCAACAAATTTCGAGTCTTCAAGCGATCCAACCCCGTCGCCCGATTCTAGATACGAATCAAAATATTTTAGCCCTTGATATTCCAGCGAATGATCTCTACGTGCATCCTTGTCTCTTTCGTCTTCCTCCTGAACAAGTAGCCACTCTTCTAGCACCTATCTTAGATCTTCCTGATACCTATATTTTGAAGAGATTTCAGGAATCTCCCACAGGTATTCGTCTCTGTGACCAACTCACCACTCAACAATCCTTGCAGATCCAGCGTCTCTGGTTAGATGGGTTAGAACTCCTTCATCATCCTCGACGGTTATATCCTCACCGTGGATCAATGGCCAATGTACTTGGATATGTTGACATGGAACAACAAGGTCAAGCAGGGCTCGAAATGACCCATCAAGAAGATTTAGCCCAAGAGAGCTATAGTCTATCTTGTTGGACTGATGGGCGTGGACAATTTTTAGGTAAGCATTTTACGGATAGTATTTTGTTTCAAGATGAAGCCTCTCTTCAACTAACCCTAGACCTGAATCTTCAAGAGAGTGTTGCCTACCAAGTTGAATGTGCTCTCCAAAAATTTCAAGCTAAACGTATTTCTGCGATTGTTTTAGAAGCCCATACAGGAGCAATCCGTTGTATGGTTTCAGCTCCTACGTATGACCCTAACCATTATCAGAGATTTCCCGTCGAAAGATTCCGTACCTGGGCTACTACCGATATCTTAGAACCTGGTAGTACATTTAAACCGATTAATCTTGCGATTGCGTTGGAAACTGAAGCAATTGCAACAACCGATAGGATTGAGGATAGAGGGCGGATTAAGATTGCTGGTGAAGATATTTTGAATGTTGGGGTCTCTCCTGAGGCAGCACCTGGCCCTACTCATTATCTAACCCCTGCTGAGATTTTAAAACGATCAAGTAACGTAGGTATGGTACAGATGATGCAAAGGCTACCTCCTTCTCTGTATCATGATTGGTTCAGACGTCTAGGTCTTGGTGTACCAATAGGGCTGACAGAAGATTTCCCGCATCCTTCTGTCGACAGTGTGATTAAACCAAGAGATGAATTTTGCAATCACCCCATTGAGCCAGCTGCTGCTTCCTTTGGTCAAGGGCTAGCTATGACCCCTTTAAAACTTCTTCAATTAACTGCGACACTTGCCAATGGAGGCTATCTAGTAATTCCTCATGTGACTGCTGGGCTGCTTCCAACCATTGATCAAAAAGAGCCTGGTTCTCTGGCTGGCTCTCAGGATTACTCACAAGCTCTTTACTTTGGTCATCTTCCTATCCCGAGCCAAGAATTAGGATGGACCAATTGTGAGGCTTTGCCTAACCATGCACGACCTCGCCAAAGAGTCTTTTCCCCTCAAACGACAAGAGCCGTTCTAAATATGTTGGAAGAAGTTGTTTTGGATCCCCAAGCTACTGGGTCTCGTTGTTTTCTTCCTGGTTATGGTATTGGAGGAAAAACTGGTACAGCCCAGAAAGCTAGCCAAAAAGGAGGATACCAAGAAGGAGCGGTTGTCACAAGTTTTGTCGGCATTTATCCTATCCATGCCCCCAAATTTGTGACATTGGTAATGATCGATGAGCCTCAAGGACCCTATAGCTTTGCGTCTAACACGGCAGCTGATTTAACCCAAAGAATCTTGGCCGAGATCATCCACCTTACACAGGCTCCTCCTATGTATCCTAGAGTCAATCTCCTAGAGCGAGAAGAACCCTAATCCTATCCACCGAATGCCTCTTTCGCTCGAAAAAGAACAGCTGGAGTAATCTCTTCAAGATGATGTTGAAGAGCATAGTTTTCAGTATTTTTTCTGACCTTGTGGCGAACAAATCGTGGGATATTTTGCAACTCTTCTTCGCCTTCTTTGGTCCATAGAATATCTTGAGGGTCAAGGGGAAGATCAAGAATTTCTTTCGTATCATGTCCCCCGAACATTTCTAGAAGATGTTCTTCCATACCAAGACTAAAGGAATTATAGACTAGATCAGCAATTTGATTGGCCCCCTCGTAGCCACAGAAAGGTCGATAGGCAAGTGGAAAGTTTTGGATATGGACAGGGGATGAGATGACCCCACATGGGATTCCAAGACGTTTACCCACATGGCGTTCCATTTGAGTCCCAAAGATGGCTGCAGGTTCAAGGCGACGAATGACATCCCCCACTTGTGTATGATCCTCAGTAATCAAAATTTCTTCCGTATAAGGAGAAACTTGTTGTCGGAACCATTCAGCATCATGAGTGCAATACGTACCGGCACAAACTACTTGGATCCCCATTTCTTGACTCAGAATACGAGTCATTGCAGCAGCATGCGAAGCATCTCCAAATACAATGGCCCGGCGTCCTGTAAGATTTTGACAATCAATGGAACGTGAGAACCAGGCAGACTCCCCAACCCAATGGGTTTTCTCATGGAGATATTGAGACACATGATCAGTGGACAAGGAAGGATCCAAGGATTGTAGGGTAGAGAAAATTTCTCGGACAAAATTCTCTGTCTGGGTGGTTCCCATAGGCATAGTGCTCACATAGGGTTGTCCAAACTCTTCTTCCAGGAATTGAGCAGTCATCAAACCGATCTCTCGATAAGGGACCAAGTTGATCCAGGCCTGTGGGAGATGACGGATTGTTTCAATATCAGCCCCTTCTGGAAGAACTGCATTGACCTCAATGCCTAAGTAAAAAAGTAAACGTTTCATTTCCCGAAGATCGTGCGAGTGATGAAATCCTAAAGTAAAAATACCGAGCAGATTGACACTTGGTTTGCTTGTCCGTTCGGTGATAAGATTTCCTTGATCTTGGGCCTTCTGAATATAAAATTTTACAATTTGCTCGAGTGTGCGGTCAGCCGCCTGTACTTCATTGAAGCGATAATGGTTGACGTCTGCTGCAATCACATCTCCCTCAGAACCAAGTTTAGCCAAATCGACAAAGTTCGCTAGATCTTCTTGAAGAATACTCGAAGTACATGTAGGAGTGACAACGATTAGGTCGGGAGCATCCTCCCTATCTTTGCGGCGAGCTGCTTCTGTTACCTTATCTTTTGTTCCATTCCCTAAAACATCACGATCTACAATGGAAGCTGTTACTGGGGTAAAATCTCGCTCCCTCTCTAACATAGATCTCATGACGTGGAAGTAATCATCCCCAAGAGGGGCATGCATAATGGCATGAACATTTTTAAAAGAACTTGTAACCCGTAGAGTTCCCACATGAGCTGGCCCTGCATACATCCAATAGGCAAGTTGCATAATTGTACTCCTGAATGATTTTGCTGTTCAGAATCCTAATACTCCTTATCCTACATGAATTTAATTTCTTTGTGGGTTTTCTTTTTACATCTATATTTCTTATCTGATTTTCTTTTTTCGCATTTGATCTTAGTGGGCCTGTAGAGCGTCCCCTATGCACTGGTAGAGTGTGCCATAATAGTCGTAAGAAAGCTTATCTAAACCGTCGTTTGCTGGATTATTGTGCCAGTCTAGGACTGACCCAGGAGGATCCGGTCTTGTGCCGTAGAGCCTAAGCAGCGATTGGTAGTAATGCTTAGATAAGCAATTTCTGTGCCTCGTCTGAAGAGAGGAGAATCTCGATGACCATTAGTCCACCGGAGCGAGAGGCTAAAAAGGTTAAGATCGTTGTTGATCGTGACCCTGTACAGACCTCTTTTGAAAAATGGGCCAAGCCAGGTCATTTCTCTCGCAGTCTTGCGAAGGGACCAATGACTACGACCTGGATTTGGGATCTACATGCTGATGCCCATGATTTTGATAGTCATACTACGGACCTTGAAGATATTTCTCGTAAAGTCTTCAGTGCCCACTTTGGTCAACTTGGAATCATTTTGATTTGGTTGAGTGGTATGTATTTTCATGGTGCCCGCTTCTCTAACTATGAAGCTTGGCTAAGCGATCCAACTCACATCAAACCAAGTGCCCAGGTTGTTTGGCCAATTGTTGGTCAAGAGATCCTGAATGGAGATGTTGGAGGTGGATTCCAGGGAGTTCAAATTACTTCTGGTTTCTTCCAGCTATGGCGTGGAAGTGGAATCACAAGTGAATTGCAATTGTATGCAACTGCAATTGGCGGTCTTCTGCTAGCTGGCGCTATGTTCTTTGCAGGTTGGTTCCACTATCATAAGGCTGCACCAAAGCTTGAGTGGTTCCAAAATGTAGAATCTATGATGAATCACCACCTTGCTGGTCTTCTAGGACTCGGTTCTCTAGGATGGGCAGGTCATCAAATTCATATTGCATTGCCTGTTAACAAGCTCTTGGATGCTGGGGTAGATCCTAAGGAAATTCCACTGCCTCATGAGTTCATGTTGAATCCTGACTTGATGGCGCAACTCTATCCAAGTTTTGCAAAAGGATTGGCTCCTTTCTTTACCCTACAGTGGGGAGAATATGCGGATTTCTTGACATTCCGCGGAGGATTGAATCCTGTTACAGGCGGACTTTGGTTGAGTGATACAGCTCATCACCACCTAGCGATTGCTGTTCTGTTTATCGTAGCAGGACATATGTACCGTACCAACTGGGGTATTGGACATAGCATGAAGGAAATTCTTGAGGCACACAAGGGGCCTTTCACAGGAGAAGGACATAAAGGTCTTTATGAGATCTTGACAACTTCTTGGCATGCACAGCTTGCTATCAACTTGGCTCTCTTTGGTTCCCTATCTATTATCGTTGCACACCATATGTATGCGATGCCTCCGTATCCATACTTGGCTACAGATTATGGAACTCAGCTTTCTCTCTTTACCCACCATATGTGGATTGGAGGTTTCTGTGTAACTGGAGCCGCGGCGCACGCAGCGATCTTCATGGTTCGTGATTACGATCCAACGAACAACTACAATAACCTATTGGATCGTATGATTCGTCACCGTGACGCAATCATCTCCCATCTCAACTGGGTTTGTATTTTCCTTGGCTTCCATAGCTTTGGTCTTTACATCCACAATGACACAATGTCTGCGTTGGGACGTCCACAGGATATGTTCTCCGATACAGCAATTCAGCTCCAGCCAATTTTTGCACAATGGGTACAAAATACTCATTACTTGGCACCTGATTTGACAGCTCCTAATGCTCTTACAAGTACGAGCCCAAGTTGGGGAGGAGATGTCGTAGCAGTTGGTGGAAAGGTAGCAATGATGCCAATCAGTCTAGGAACTGCAGACTTTATGGTTCACCATATTCATGCTTTCACAATTCATGTGACTGTCTTGATCCTCTTGAAAGGTGTACTATTCGCTCGTAGTTCTCGTTTGATCCCTGATAAAGCGAATCTTGGCTTCCGCTTCCCATGTGATGGACCAGGCCGAGGAGGTACATGTCAGGTTTCTGCTTGGGACCATGTATTCCTAGGACTTTTCTGGATGTATAACTCTATTTCCGTTGTAATCTTCCATTTCAGCTGGAAGATGCAGTCTGATGTCTGGGGGAATGTTACTTCCCAGGGTGTCACTCATATTACGGGTGGTAACTTCGGATTGAGTGCTAACACTATCAACGGATGGCTTCGTGACTTCCTTTGGGCACAGGCTTCCCAGGTTATCCAATCCTACGGATCTGCTCTTTCTGCCTACGGTCTTATGTTCCTTGGAGCTCACTTCATTTGGGCATTTAGCCTTATGTTCTTGTTCAGTGGTCGTGGATACTGGCAGGAGCTCATCGAGTCCATCGTATGGGCACATAACAAACTAAAAGTTGCACCGGCAATCCAGCCAAGAGCCTTGAGTATTACCCAAGGACGTGCTGTTGGTGTAGCTCACTACCTTCTAGGAGGAATTGCGACCACTTGGTCTTTCTTCCTAGCAAGAATCATTGCTGTCGGTTAGTGGCTAGGAGGATTTGAAAACAACTATGGTCACCAAATTTCCAAAATTTAGCCAAGGCCTTGCCCAAGACCCAACGACTCGTCGTATTTGGTATGGAATCGCTACGGCTCATGACTTTGAAAGTCATGATGGCATGACAGAAGAAAGTCTTTACCAGAAGATTTTTGCTTCCCACTTTGGGCAGTTGGCAATTATCTTCTTGTGGACTTCTGGTAACTTGTTCCATGTTGCATGGCAAGGTAATTTTGAAGCCTGGGTCCAGGACCCATTGCACGTTCGTCCGATTGCTCACGCAATCTGGGACCCACACTTTGGGCAACCGGCTGTCGAAGCATTTACTCGTGGTGGTGCTTCTGGCCCTGTAAACATCGCTTACTCCGGAGTCTACCAGTGGTGGTATACAATCGGTATGCGTAGTAATACTGACCTCTACACAGGGGCTCTCTTCTTGCTTGTTGTTGCGGCGATCTTCCTATTTGCAGGATGGCTCCATCTACAACCAAAATTCCAGCCAAGCCTTTCTTGGTTTAAGAATGCTGAATCTCGTCTCAACCACCATCTTTCTGGATTGTTTGGGGTAAGTTCTTTGGCATGGACTGGACACCTTGTGCACGTAGCAATTCCTGAGTCCCGTGGACAGCATGTGCGTTGGGATAACTTCCTTACAACTCTTCCACACCCAGCTGGATTGGCTCCTTTCTTCAATGGCCAATGGAGTGTCTATGCAGAGAATCCAGATTCTGCAAGTCACTTGTTTGGTACCTCTGAAGGTGCAGGAACTGCAATTTTGACGTTCCTCGGTGGATTCCACCCACAGACTCAAAGTCTTTGGTTGACAGATATGGCACATCACCATCTGGCAATTGCTGTTCTATTTATCGTGGCAGGGCACATGTACCGTACTAATTTTGGTATCGGTCACTCTATGCGTGAGATTCTCGAAGCTCACACTGCGCCTTCCGGACGACTCGGAGCAGGTCACCAGGGTCTTTACGATACCGTAAATAATTCTTTGCATTTCCAGCTTGGATTGGCATTGGCTTCCGTTGGAGTTATTACGTCTTTGGTTGCTCAGCATATGTATGCACTACCTGCCTATGCATTTATGGCACAAGACTTTACGACAATGGCTGCTCTTTATACGCACCACCAGTACATTGCTGGTTTCATTATGACTGGTGCTTTTGCACATGGTGCTATTTTCTTTATCCGTGATTACGATCCGGAGCAGAATGAAGGGAATGTTTTGGCTCGTATGTTGGATCACAAAGAGGCAGTAATTTCCCATCTAAGCTGGGTTACTCTCTTCCTTGGATTCCATACTCTCGGACTTTATGTACATAACGATGTTATGCAGGCTTTCGGAACTCCTGAGAAGCAGATCTTGATTGAGCCTGTCTTTGCACAGTGGATTCAGGCAGCTCAAGGAAAGTCTTTGTATGGATTTGATGTTCTTCTCTCGAGTGCTGATAGTGCAGCAGCGAGTGCAAGTCAATCGATTTGGTTGCCAGGATGGTTGGATGCAATTAATAGCTCCAGCAACTCTTTGTTCCTAACGATTGGTCCTGGTGACTTCTTGGTTCACCATGCAATTGCTCTTGGACTTCATACAACAACCTTGATTCTCGTTAAGGGTGCGCTTGATGCTCGTGGTTCTAAGCTTATGCCGGATAAGAAAGATTTCGGATACAGCTTCCCATGTGATGGACCGGGTCGAGGGGGAACTTGTGACATTTCTGCTTGGGATGCCTTCTACCTAGCTGTCTTCTGGATGCTCAATACTATTGGATGGACTACTTTCTACTGGCATTGGAAGCATCTTGCTCTATGGCAGGGGAATGTAGCTCAATTCAATGAGTCTTCCACATATTTGATGGGATGGCTTCGCGATTACTTGTGGCTGAATTCTTCCCAGTTGATTAATGGATATAATCCATTTGGTATGAATAGCCTGTCCGTATGGGCATGGATGTTCCTATTTGGACATTTGATCTGGGCAACTGGATTTATGTTCCTAATCTCCTGGCGTGGATACTGGCAGGAGCTCATCGAGACTCTTGCTTGGGCTCACGAACGCACTCCACTTGCAAACTTGGTTCGTTGGAAAGATAAGCCTGTTGCTCTTTCTATCGTTCAAGCTCGATTGGTTGGTCTAAGCCATTTTGGGGTTGGGTATGTCTTTACCTATGCAGCCTTCTTGATTGCTTCGACAAGCGGTAAGTTCGGAT